AGAATTTGCGATTTCATACCCTTTCCTTGAATGCGTTGCAAAGCCTCGATATGGGGTTCCTTCTGTTGAGAAACGAGAACATCTCGTTTCTTCTTTTTTCTTTTTGTTTTTTCTTCTAATTCTTCTAAACAAGGAATAGAAAGGTTCCGGTTGGTCATCACAGTAAATCTACGAAAAAGCCTTTTTGAATGGAAAAGTGGTGGTTTTTTGGTTTGATCTATTCTTATTAAACAGGCATAAGCTCCACTGGTATAAAGCCTTTGCATCAGTTCTTCATTGGAAAACACTTCTTCGTCTGAAAACAAAACGTCCGGATCCTCTTGGATTAGAAAGGAGTCCCAAACAAACCGTCTTCCACGAAAAAGCACTGGTTTATTAGAAGGTTGACATTGCATTGATTGATATTGCAATGGATATTGCATTGGATATCCAGATTGACTTCTGAACGGTTCCAAAAACTCTTGAAATGATAGATTTTCCAAATCCAACCGTAGTTTTTTGATCTCTTCCCGATACTTCCTATACTCCGTCGTAACCCCCCTTTTTTCTAAGTTGAACTTCTTAGACTTATACTGGAGCATACGAAGATGATTTTCAAACTTTTGAACGAAAATCCGCCTTTCTTGAAACAATCTGACTTGCTCCGGCAATCCCAATTCATTGAATGTTTTTATCCGATCAAATCGATTACTGCGAAGAAAACTAAGACGCCAGATCCTAGGAGACGAAACCAATGATTCATCGAATTCTTCATCCTTTTGGAGTTGAGCATCTAGACCTATTTCATGAACTAGAGACGAAAACCCTGTTCGCATCGTATACTGATGATTTTTCGTTTTGCGCAGAGGATCGAATGGTGGGATTTGATTCTTATCAGACTTACCTCGATATATTCCTAACCACGGAAACTCCACCAGAAGACTTTCTAAAAGACTAGAAGCTAGATGGAAATCATGTTCAACGAGTCTATCGAGAGGAGTCCAATTCTCTTGATTTGGTTCCGATATCAGCAACCAAGAATCCCGAGCAGCTGATCCGGCCAAGCAACCCAAAATAGGAGGGAGTATAGTGAATTCCTTGATAGTTGTTTCGGCAATCGAAGGTTCTAAATACCATTTAGACAAATAATAAAAATTTTTTTTCCAAAAATCTTTTGCCATAGGTACAGGAGAAAATTTCGTTCTAAGTGTAGTTTGTAGAATAGCCTTTCCTATCTTATAGGGAAGTCTTTCATGATGTTTTAGAACGGATACAACACCCTGATTTATAGATCGTAAACCCCAAGTTTGCCTATAAAGAGACAATCGAATTGTATTCGTGTCTATAACGTATTTTTTTCGCAAACAACTAATTGCTACGGTTTCATTGACAAGTCCTGCCAGGTCTCGTGCCTTATAACCTATGGTTCTAGATCCAAAATCATCGAGGTAGAACAATTCTTTGTTCAAAAAAAATCTTTTCCTACGTAAAAGAATAGAAAATTCTTTTTCTCGTTGGGATACAAGAAGCATCCGAATATTGATGAATTGACCCAATCGATTTGGAGTCATTAGATTTGGATCGACTTTTCTAGGAATATGCGTCGAAGCAATAAAAACAATATTTCTTCTACTAGTAAAACTGTTCTCATCACAGCTATCCATATGGTCCAATAAGCGATGAAGCAACGCCTTCTTCTTGATGATGATATCCATCTTGATGATAGAAGTGCGAGTATTCCGTTCCAATACATGAATGTTTGGGATCCATATTATGCAAGGAGACATTATTTCTGCCATTGTCAAAGTCCGATGGAATTGAGAGAAAGTTTTCCCAAAGAACCATTCCAGATTGATTTTTATTAAAGGAATATAAAAGTCTGCTGCTAGACTTTGGACCAAATAGGATCGACCAGTTTCCTCAGGACCTATCAGTAAAATCCCCTTGGAAAGGGATGGTCCTAATAATAAAGGAGGAGTTTTTCTAGCTTTAGAAAATAGGTTTTGGTTAGATTTGGCAATCTTCTGATAAAAAGCGAAGAAGACCCATTTTTCTGCTAAACGATCAAACCTGTAATTCATTATATTTTTTTGCGAAATGTCAGATAAATATCGTAAGTACATAAACCCCGGCTCTTCCGTGGTTTGATAACCTTCGAAGATAGAATGCCTGTAGGTAAAATTCGATTCAAATTGAGAATTTTGAGAGAGTTCTTTTTCTGTTCTTAGAAGCAGAAGTAGATCAATTGTATCTTTCTTCTTCTCTTTTTTATTATTATTATTATAATCATCTGATGATAATCTTGATGAAAAAAAAGATGGAATTTTCGAGTTTCCACCACTGGGCTTTGCGATTACGAAGTCGAATATTGTCACGGATCGATCGAATGCACGCGGATTCTTCTTGTGACTTATTAGTATGAAAAAATAAGTCATTCTAAGCCTCATCAACCAATACCATTCCCGGAGGTTTGACAAAAAGCAAACAATTTGATTTAGAATTCTAAAGGCGAACCAAAAAGTAAACCCCTCTTCATATTTATGTGCATCCAACTGCGTCCAAATTGGTTCATCCTTCTTAGCCAAAATAGTAAAATGAGAAAAATCATAATTATTAGATTTAGAAAAAACAGAATCATCATCACTAGTAGAACCGAAGATTTGTTTTGTCCAATCCCTTATTTCCTCCGGGTACTCAAAGCTATTAGAAGTATCAATAGCAGCCAAATAAGGAACAACACAAGTACTTCTTTCGAAGATTGGTTTGACTAAATCCAGTATTACCGAATCGATTGGTTCTACCCAATCCGGTTTTTCCAAAGAATCCTTCGGGTACTCGCTATATCTTTTTATTTCCATCCACCATTGTCGTAGCAAAGCTGGATCCGAATGTAGTCCGAACTCGAGAAAATTCAACTGTATCAGTAAAGAAATCCAGTTGAAGAAAACAACGAAAAAATACGGAAAAAAGAAAAACACAAGGACGAACCACAAGAGAATGATCCAAGACTCCCCGTCCTTCCTTGCTAATCGCAAGAGTTTCCATATCGACTTTTTCTTGATGAGTTCTTCGATCACGAGCTCCCCGTGAGAAACTAACCAAGGAACCAACTCATTCAGAGGCGGATGAAGTCGAATCCTTCTCCAATTCCGTTGTATTTTGGATTGTAGAATGAACCATACTTCATGAGAAAGTGCCCGCAAGATATTCTTCGATCTATGCCTAATATCTTGCCAAATAGATACTATTTGGTCACAGCTATATAGCAATATATACGGAAAAGTATCAAAAAGTGTATCCCCAAAGTATTTCCACCATATAGAAGTAAAAAACCATGGCATATACATTTGAAGCAAATTCCATTTGGAAAAATGAGTATCAATCTTATATATCTCTTGTTTATTAACGAGTTCATGAAAACAATGTGGTGAACGGCATGAGAAAATCTTTCGTTTCTCTTTCCATGAAAAACAAAGCTTATCTAGAGCTTTGTTTTCCGCTATGTTTTGGAAACTCTCTGTTGAACTAGACTTGGTAAACATGTCTGGAATCTGATGAAATATTTCCTGGTTCTTATTCGGAAAGATTTCCGATAGGAAATCATCTTTATAGGATTGAGTTTGAATCAAACTCGTGTTTGAACTGAAATTTTTCGGAGACTGATCAAGATTTTTTTCTTCAAAATCAAAATAAGATCTATGGAAATTTTCCAAATTGACTACTTGGAATCTTGGTAAAGGCGTTGTACAAATCTCTTCGATCGAGGCTCTGTTGTCATGAACAAAAGGATTCCATCGAGTTAATAACTCGTACAATTCATAGATTAATACATATGTTTTGTCACTACTTCGTTGTAAATACTTAGGTAAAAATATGTCGGATACTTGGGACTCTATGAGTGAAACAGCCTCTTTCTCCGATTGAACAGGTATTATTTCATCAAGCGACAAAGAAAACATATTGTTGCAGATGGGCAAAAGATGGAAATGGAATAATTGTACATATGTAAGATTCTTTTGAATTCTTTCTTCTATATAAGAAGGTAATCTTTTCTTATAATTGGACCGAGGATGACGTAAATAATCCAAAATTTGAAGTGTATTCGCTTTGTCAAAAGCAGCTCTCAATGAACTTTGATTCGATAGTTTTACAGGATTCACCCAATTGTCTCGATATATCGTCGAAAAATCCGTGTTATACAACGAATTGCTTTCATTATCAAAAATGTCCATAATCCATGGCTCATTCCAAGCAATTTTTGCTATTGTTCCTTCATCGATCTTTGAGACTTTTGTCTGGTTATCCAACCACTGGATTTTGGGTTTAACGATTCGAACAAGAAATTCTCTAAACCACCACGGATAGACTACTTTGTCCTCAGGGCCGCACTGAGAAAGGAAAATAATCAAATCCGAAATGAGTTTATCAATATAAGGAGAAATGTCTATGGAAATATCGATGTTGTTCCATAAGTTCTTCATTTCCGTCTCTTCCGGAGCGTAAAACAGAATCAAAGCAATCTTAAGAAATATTTCTTTAATACATAATTCCTTTGGATCGAAACAAACAAGATGGTTCGAATACTTTTGTAAGTATTCGAATTGATCGGACCATTTGTATACATGCAATTTCTGATTGATATATTTCGAAGTTCTAAGAATCAAACAATCTAACCATTCTTTCTGACCTTTTCTCCAATTTAATGAATGCTGGTTCATTGTATTTTTCATTCCATTATTCCAATTTGAAAGAATGTCATCTATTGGAAATACCCAAGCCTGAGTGCGCGTGTTCATTAAATGGAATGTATTTTCCCCTACGGGGAAAATCGATACGGTTTGGTTGATTATTCGATCGAAAGAATCATTCTCTTTCTCAGTCATATTGAACCATGGATTCTTCCATTTTTTTCTGTGGTCGAAAATCTGATTCCCTAATCTGTTCTTGTGAAGTTCATAGAATAGACTCTGAGCGAAGGCAAATGTATTATTAGCAGAAACCTGATTAGGATTAGTCAGTAATAGAGTGAATCGATCTGTTCTTTTTAGGACGATTGGTTTCAATCGACAAAAATGGAATAGGCGCTCTTTGCAGAATGAAGAAAAAAAGAGATTCCAAGACGAACTGTTTCTAACTCGACTACAAAGGAATTGGTTTATATCCCTCTGATTTTGTCTAATCGTAGTACATCCAGGATCTGATGAAATAGCCAATTTCGGATTTGGAAATTTCGTTTTGATATTCCAGAAATCCGCTCTCCTTTTCCTTTCTAATCTTCTCAAATATTGAAAAACATTTTGTTGTCTTTTCCAACATTGGAAATTTTCCACGGGCTCTTTAGTGGTACGAGAAACCATATATTCATCTATTGACAATATGTCAAAAACAGAATAACGAATTGTTTTTGTCCAATTCTCAATGAATTTTTTTGTTTCTTTTGAAAATGAATTCTCTTTTATAGACGACCTTTTGGTTTCTTTCAATACTTCTTTCGGCCAAGACATTGGAAAATTTCCTGGACACGCGTCATACCCATTTGAAAATTTTTCCAATTGGCTAGATTTTGGAAAAAACAAAAAAAGATGCGAAAAGATCCACAAATTTCTAGTGAAATTGGCTTCCGATGATGTTTCATTTCGAATTTCCATGGAGTTATATATAGGATCAAATAGATTGATCGAATAGTATTTGTTTCTTTCAATCAGACTTTTCTTTTTTAGGTTATATATAAGGACTGGTAATGTAAGTAATACTACAACTTTGCTTTTGGAACTACAACTACGTAGATCCCGTAAAAGTAACGTACTGAGAATCCGAAAGTCAAAGAACTTAATAAGACGTTCTCGATGGGACAAAATTTGAGTAAAAAACCTCACCAAAATCAATTCAGTCCATGGATCGAATGAAGAGCTTTGTATTTGTTTGAAAAAGTTTAACCACCAGGTCAAGAGGCTTGATATGGGTTGTTTAATTCCGGACTCTCTTGGACATTTTCCCGAGGTCCTTTCTTCCGAGATCCAGAGTCTGCTTTTTTGTTCTTGTATCATTGGTTTTTGCCCTCTTTTACAATTCTATATTTTATTACGTGAAATATGGATAGATCCCTCTCAATTCCATATAATAAACCATTGGATTTTTTCGAAAGGTTTTTTGACTAGTTTTTGGTTTTCTGGAAAAGGTAGAATGATCTTTGTGATGGATGAAAAGACATAAAATAAAATAAAAACCTTCGCACTTCATCGAACTTGCGTCAACGATCGAAAAATCGCAAACAACCAAATAAAAGATTATGGCCCGGGCGAACGACGGGGATTGAACCCGCGCGTGGTGGATTCACAATCCACTGCCTTGAGCCACTTGGCTACGTCCGCCCATAAAATCTATCTAATCAACATTACTTTCAAGAAAAGAGTTGTTTTCTGTTCATCCTACGGAATGTGGGCGACTTATTCCAGGAAATCCAACAGGAAATCCAAGTGTTGCAAGATCGGTACTCACTCCCACAAGTTTTTCCGTTGCATTTTCTATGTTTGGCATGATTGGGATATGAGTACTTGGCTACCCTAAGTCGATACTCACTCATATTATCGAATGAATTGATTATTCCGGATGAGCTTTTCTCCAGCATCCATGGCTGAATGGTTAAAGCGCCCAACTCATAATTGGCGAACTCGCGGGTTCAATTCCTGCTGGATGCACATATCTAATTCAAATTCCTTATATATCCTCAAATACAACAGTAAAAAACTCGATATCTTATAATGTGGATATGAACAAAGACAGATAAGGTACCAAACCTCCTTTAGAGGTTTGGTACGATGAAAGGAATACCTAGAATTCTATCTAATTAACCATCTATAGAATTGAATTCCATTGATGCCAAATCAAGAGGAAAATTGTGAGCATTGCGCTCATGCATAACTTCCATACCAAGATTAGCACGATTAATTATATCAGCCCAAGTATTAATAACACGACCTTGACTGTCAACTACAGATTGATTGAAATTGAATCCATTCAAGTTGAACGCCATAGTACTAATACCCAAAGCAGTAAACCAGATACCTACTACGGGCCAAGCCGCTAAGAAGAAATGTAAAGAACGAGAATTATTAAAACTAGCATATTGGAAAATCAATCGACCAAAATAACCGTGAGCCGCGACAATATTATAAGTTTCTTCTTCCTGACCAAATTTGTGATTGTTCTTCTTCCTGACCAAATTTGTGATTGTGATTCTATTCCATATTTAAACCTAAAATAAAAAAATCAATCATATAATGAACATTTCATACAAAAACATACTACATTTTGCTCAGAGTAGTCCGGAAAAATTTCTAACTTCTGGGAAACATCATCGTTGCAAGGGTCGAAATAAAAAAGGTATTATTACAGTACGTCATAGAGGAGGAGGCCATAAACGTCTTTACAGGCAAATTGATTTTCGAAGAAAAGAGAAAGACATCTATGGAAAAATTGTAACCATAGAATATGATCCTAATCGAAATGCGCATATCAGTTTGATATGTTACAAGAATGGGAAAAAGTCCTATATTTTGTCCCCTAGAGGAATCATGATTGGAGATACTATTTTATCTGGTCCAAAAGCTTCTATTTTAATAGGGAATGCCCTACCTTTGAGTGCGGTTTGAATTATGAATTTACGTAATCGGAAAGACCGGTTAGGCCCCGAACCTACTAAATTATCATTGATAATCTAAATTTGACTTAATTTTCAAAGGGAAACTGAGAAAAATATATATATATATAGCAAGTGATAAAAAAAAATAATAATAAATTTTTCATTCTAGATAATATGGAGAATTTTTGATAAAGCATAACAGTGGAGAAGGCAAACTCTTGTTCCAAAGATTATTTTATTCATCTTTGATTTGAAGGTCAGAGGCAAAATCAAAGTTGTACAATGAAATAAATATTTCCAAATAAAACGCCTCCTATGTTATTGAGAACGTGATTTAATAAAGTCATTCAATCTGAATGCTACATGATGAACAGAAGCCAGATGATGGATAAACACCTAGGATGTAAAGAACATCCAGAAAGCTGTATGCCCCGAGAGAGGCTTGTACAGTTTGGGAAAGGATTCTTTTTTTTTTTTTGAATCAAAATCTATTTCAACCAATATCCCTGTGGGTACAACTATACATAATATAGAAACAACGCAGGGTAAAGGAGGACAAGTGGCTCGAGCCGCGGGTACTATAGCCAAATTGATCGCAAAAGAAGGTCAATCCGCGGTATTAAAGTTGCCTTCAGGAGAACTTCGTTTAATACCTTACAACTGTTCAGCCACGGTTGGACAAGTGGGTAATATCCGCTCGAATAACAAAATTTTTAGTAAAGCTGGATCAAAACGGTGGATAGGTAAACGATCAGAAGTACGAGGAATAGTCATGAATGCTGTAGACCATCCACATGGAGGTGGTGAAGGAAAAAGTCCCATAGGAAGAAAAACCCCCATAACTCCTTGGGGTCATTGTACGCTCGGTAAAAAAACCCGAAAAATGGTTCGGTATAGTGATACTTTCATTCTTCGTCGTCAAACTAAGTTAGAATAAAAAAATTAATTGTCTATGAAATATTCAAGAAAAAAAAAAAGTTTAAAACAAGTTTTTGCGGCTACACACTCAAAAAAAAAAGTTTTTATTGCTGATCACTTATTCAAAAAAATAGAAAAACTAGACACAAATATAAAAAAAAAGAAAATACTATTAACTTGGTCTCGAGCATCTACGGTTGTACCCAAAATGATCGGTTATACTATTGCTATTCATAATGGTAAAGAGCATATACCTATTTATATAACAAATAATATGCTTTACCATAAATTAGGAGATTTTGTACCTACTCGTCTTTGCCCGGAACATCCAGGCAAAGACGATAAGAAATCTAAAAAAGACAAGAAATCTAGTCGTTAAATTTCAAGAAAGTGAATATTAAAATATCTAAAAATAAGAGGAATACCGAAGTACGCGTTTTAGCCAAAAATTTAAAAATGTCTACGCAGAAAATGCGTCGAGTAATCGATCAAATTCGTGGTTGTTCTTATGCACAAGCATATACTCTATTGAAATTAATGCCGTATAGAGCTTGTTATCCCATATTCCAACTACTTTGTTCTGCAGGAGCAAATGCTAAAAATAATTTGGGGCTTAAAGAAAAATTTTTATTCATTAGTAGAGCCGAAGTAAACGAGGGTACTGTTTCAAAGAAATATCAAATTAGAGCTAAGGGACGTTCCTTTCGTATAAAAAAAAAAACTTGTCATATAACTATTGTTTTGAAAGAACTATCAAATCTAATTGAATTTGAAAATTCAGAGAATCTGAAAAGGAAAATATCACAATATGGGACATAAAGTAAATCCAATGGGTTTTAGACTTGGTCTAACTCAAAATCATAATTCTGTTTGGTTCGCACAAAAGAGAGAGTATACAAGAACTCTTCGAGAAGATATAAAAATACATAAATGCATCGAATTTTTTTTCCAAAGACATCAGAGAAAATCTTATCTAGGAATTGGACGAATAGAAATTCAGAGAAAGATTGATTTAATCAATATAATAATCTATATAGGATTTCCCATTTTTTTCAAAAATGAAAAAAATGAAATTACACGAGTAAAAAACGATATAAAACGTACTCTTTATTTGCGTGATCAAAAGCTTAACATAAATGCAGAAATATTAGCCAAACCTTATCAAAAAACTAATATACTTGCTGAATATATCGCTTTGCAACTAGAAAAGAGAGTGGCTGTAAAAAAAATATTACAAAAAGCTGTTGAACTAGCCAAAAAAGACGAAATAGAAGGGATTCGTATACGAATTGCAGGACGTCTTGGCGGACGAGAAAGAACTCGTAAGACAAAAATCAAATTAGGCAGAGTTACTTTACAAACACTCCGAGCTGAAATGGATTATTCCTCTTTTACAGTTCGCACAATCCACGGGGCATTAGGAATTCAACTTTGGATCTTCATGAAAGAACAATAATTGTTGTAATTGTTGTAATTACTATAAAAACTATCCCATTATTATATAGAAAAATTAATTATTTAAGATTGAATAGAATTTCCATTTTCTAGTAAAAATTATGCTATGCTTAGTGTGCGACTCGTTAAAACTAAGCTTTTTTTTTACTTTTGAACTTTATTACACGTAAGAAGTATTCTTTCGTGAAGCAAAATAAGATAATATCGAAAAAAAAATCGAAAAATCAATACTATTTTTTATGGTATTGTATGGTTCATAAATAAGCCTACCTTGAAAGTGTAATAAAGCAGAAAAGTCGTTATCGACCTCATTTTATAAAAAGAAAAGAGCTTTGAGTCGATGGGAACTAAGTCAACCAATTCTGTAAAAAAAAAATGAAAGTTAAGCTCCACTGTAGAAGAAAAGTAAACCTAAGCAATATTTTGTTGGAAGCTATAGAAACGATGAAACTTGTGGATATATTGTTATCATAGGATAGGATGATGAATAAAACCAAAAAAAATAAGAAAAATATCTACTAAAGAGTCTATATTCATCTGTGAATCTTATTGTTTAGTTGAAGTTTTCTATTATTGATTTAGAAGTTACTGGCCTAAACTGTTTTAGAATGGAAATCTTTACTATCACAGGGAGCCGGATGATAAAAAATTTTCATGTCCGGTTTTGAATTAGCGAAGGGAATAAAAACTATGATAACGGAATCCATCGACTATAACCCCAAAAAAACGAAATTCCGCAAACAACATAGAGGAAGAATAAAAGGAAAGAGCCACCGGGGTAATCAGATTTTTTTTGGTAAGTTTGCTATTCAAGCACTTGAACCTGCTTGGGTTACAGCTGGACAAATAGAAGCAGGGCGGAGAACAATTACTCGTACTGCTCGACGTGGCATAAAAATATGGATACGTATATTTCCTGACAAGCCTATTACAAAGAAACCCGCTGACACTCGCATGGGTTCAGGAAAAGGTGATACCCTTTTTTGGGTAGCTGTTGTTAAACCAGGTCGAATACTTTATGAGATGGGAGAAGTTTCTGAAACTGTAGCTCGAAGAGCTGCTCAAATAGTAGCTTACAAGATGCGTATACGCACTCAATTTTTAAGAATTTAAATTGCCCAAATCAAAAAAAGATCTTCTTTTATCTTTTTTTGATTTGATACACTAACAAACTTCCTTGGAGGAAAAATGATTCAGCCTCAAACATATTTAAACGTTGCTGATAACAGTGGAGCACGAAAAATAATGTGCATTAGGATTATAGGAGCAAGTTTTCAAAGATATGCGCATATTGGGAATGTAATCATCGCTGTTATTAAAGAAGCAGTTCCTAATGCAAAAATAGAAGAATCTGAAGTTATTAGAGCAGTAGTTATACGTACTTCTAAAGAATTCCAACGTAATGATGGAACAAGAATACAAACTGATGAGAATGCAGCAATTATCGTTGATCAAAAAGGAAATCCAAAGGGAACTCGAGTTTTCGGTCCAGTTCTGCACGAACTGAGACATTGGAATTTTACAAAAATAATTTCATTAGCTCCCGAAGTGTTATGACTAATATGTACAAAGTACATAGAACAGGTTAATTGCAACTTAGACAAATGTCTCTATAAAAAAAAGCATGTTTTTTTGAAAAAAAAAAAAAAAATAAAGAGAATTCAAAAAATAGATCAACATGGATACTATTACCAATTTGACTACATCAATCAAAAATGCTTACATAGTAAATAAACGAACAGTTCGAGTACCTGCGACTAGGATTAATGAAAAACTCGGGAAAATACTTTTAAATGAAGGCTTTATAAATAATATTAGAGAGCATAAAGAAGGGAAAAAATCTTTTTTGATTTTTACTTTCAAATACAGGAAAAAGAAAGAAACAAGAATTACCCTAAAACGTATAAGCAAACCTGGTCAGCGAATTTATTCCAATTTTCGAAAAATACCAAAAGTTTTAAACGGGATAGGAATTGTAATTCTTTCTACTTCCCAGGGAATCATGACAGACCACGAAGCTCGACAAAAAAAAATTGGAGGAGAAATCTTGTGTTATGCATGGTAATAGATTCTACCCATTTTTGCTAGATATATATTTTCCAAAAAAGAAACATGAAAATGGAAAAACGACAAAATATGATTGAACTTGAAGGGCTAGTTATTGAGGCACATCCCGCTGGATTTTTTAGAGTCTTATTGGACAATAAAAAAACTGTTCTAGCTTATATTTCGGGTAACATTCGACAAAATAGTATACGAATACTTGTAGGAGATAGAGTCAAAATTGAACTCCATGTTTGTGATTTGACTAAAGGGCGTATAATTCATCGATTTAGAAAAAGCTAATAGAATTTCGTTTCAATTTTCAATAAAACAATAAGCTAGCAAAAAAATATAAAAATGATCCATACTTTTTCTAGCTCAAAGAGCAAAAAAGAATAAACACATTTAATCCAAATAATATGAAACTACGCGCTTCTGTTCGGAAAATTTGTTCGAAATGTCGATTAATTCGTAGAGGAAAGCGAATTTATGTAGTTTGTTTAAATCTAAGACATAAACAAAAACAAGGTTAATTTTTTTCTCTTTTTTTTTTTTCAATATGCATTTTATAGGCTTAGAAATATATATAACAAATTTTAGGGTATAGCAGTACAATAATGAAACCAAAATCTATGTGGAATTTATCTAAAAATAGACGTATTAAAAAAGAAATACGTAGAGTAGACCGTGGAATCATTCACATACAATCAAGTTTTAACAATACAATTATTACCGTTACCGATGTCTTGGGACATGTGCTTTCTTGGTCGTCTGCTGGTGCATGTGGCTTTAAAGGCCCAAAAAAAGGTTCAGCTTTCGCTGCTCAAACAGCAACAGAAAACATAACTCGTACTGTAGTTATTAACCGCGCAGCCATCCTGATAACGGGTTGTGGTAAGGGACGAGACGCGGCATTACGAGTCATTCAACATAGTCGAATACTGATACGTGCAGTACTTGATATAACACCCAATCCGCATAATGGATGTAGACCTCCTGTCAAAAGACGTGTATAACTTTTCATTATATGATTTGGAATGAACTAAAAACTGCAGAATCTTCACCACGATGGAAGTGCTTGGAATCGAGAACAGACAGTAAACGATCTCATTATGGTCGTTTTTCCATATCTCCGCTTTTTAAAGGTCAAGCTAATACACTAGCTATTGCTATACGAAAAACTTTACTTCAAGAAGTCAAAGGAACATATATTACGTATGCAAGATTTCAAAAAAATATTCTACACGAATATTCTTCCATAATAGGTATTAAAGAATCAGTTCATGACATTTTAATGAACTTGAAACAAATTGTACTTAGAAGTGAATTGTACGGAATTCACGAAGCATCTATTTGTACTGTTGGACCTAAGAATGTAACAGCTCAAGACATCATATTACCATCTTCTATTCAAATCATTGATGATACCCAGCATATAGCTAGCCTTACTAAACGAATCCCCTTCAATGTTACATTGAAGATTGAAAAAAAGAAAAGGTATACTATAGAAAATATGAAACAACCAAAGGACATATTTTTCCCCATAGATGGTGTTTCTTTACCGGTTCAAAATGTGAATTTTAGTATTCATTCTTATAAGAGTTCAGATAACATACAAGAAATGCTTATTTTCGAGATATGGACAAACGGGGGATTAACTCCTAGAGAAACCATTTACGAAGCTTGTTGGAGTTTACTTGACTTAATTATTCCGTTGCTTTGCGTAGAACAAAATATAAAAAATAGCCAAAAGAAACCCAACCCTCTATCTTTAGTAACTAAAGATAGAAACAAAAAAAAATAGGGGGGAGGGTTACGTGAAATAGATTTTTTTTTTATTAAAGTGTATTATACACTTTAATAAAAAAAAATTTGTTATGAAAAACTTTGAGTGAAAATAGACTAAAAATTACATTAGAAAAGTCCTAAGGTTAACGACTCTTCAATAGGCAAAGCAGCTCCGATACCTAACCAAAGGGATAAGGCAGTACCGATAAGAAAAACTGTTGTAGCTACTGGACGACGAAAAGGATTTTGAAATTGATTAACGTTCTCTAAAAAAGGTACTGTTAATAAACCCACAGGTACAGAGATCATCAAAAGGACACCAAAAAATTTATTCGGTACTGTACGAAGTATTTGGAAAACTGGGAAAAAATACCATTCGGGTAAGATTTCTAAAGGAGTTGCAAAAGGATTTGCGGGTTCACCAATCATCGATGGTTCTAACACTGCTAAACCTATCGTACACGCAATAGTACCTAAAATAACTACCGGAAAAATATATAAAAGATCATTAGGCCACGCGGGCTCTCCATAATAATTATGTCCCATTCCTTTAGCTAATCGCGATCTTAGTACAGGATCTTTTAAATCGGGTTTTTTTGTTATTGGGATAAGTAGATCTTATCTTTCTAGATCTATCCCCCGTAAGATCCGGACATGCCAATTTGAATCATCCGGCTCAAACAAGAATTGAAAGAAATAACAAGCAAAGAATTCTATGCTATAAAATGCTTTTACCCAAGTACGCATGAAATAAATTGTGAAACAAAATACTCGCTTTCTGGGTCATCTTCATCCTTGTAATTTTTTTGATAAACAAAAAAAGTCTAAAGTTTATTTTTAACAAGGTATTGACTTGTTAATGAAATTCCCTTTACTTTTCCTTAGATCCTTTTTTTTACTCCGATAGTTATTCTGTTAAAATGCAAAGGAAATGAGTGCATTTTATAACTATGAAAATAAGAAATTGACTAGAATTCACGGAGCCTATACAAATCATAGAAAAAAAAAGTCTACCCAGATTAGGAACTTTCTTTTTCTTTGAGAAAGACGTTGGGATAAGGGGAATACACAGGATCTTTCTGTGGCAGATTTAATCCGACAGGCTTAATCAATAATTCAAGTCACACACTCCCATAATCCATTTTCTCCATTGAATTTTTCTTTTTATTTGAAATCCTTAAGGAAAAGGAAGAATCCGAAGAATCTAGCTCGAAAAAACAAGCAATATTCTTGGCAAGTATGTTATACCCTAAAAAAAAATTATTTTTCTTTTTATAAAGGACCCGAAATACCTTGTTTACGAATCATTAGAAAATGCATTAGCATAAATATTGCACTAAGAAGTGGTAATATAAAGGTATGTAAACTATAGAACCGAGTTAAGGTCGATTGACCCACGCTAACACTTCCACGTAATAACTCAACTAAAGAAGAACCTATTACAGGAATAGCCTCGGGTACGCCAGTTACAATTTTGACTGCCCAATAACCAATTTGGTCCCAAGGTAAAGAATAACCAGTTACACCAAAAGAAACAGTCAGTACAGCTAGAATAACTCCAGTAACCCAAGTTAATTCACGAGGTTTTTTAAAACCACCTGTTAAATAAACACGGAATACATGCAAAATCATCATGAGAACCATCATGCTTGCTGACCATCGATGAATTGATCGAATTAACCAACCAAAATTGACTTCACTTATTATGTACTGAACCGAAGCAAAAGCTTCGGTAACTGTTGGACGATAGTAGAAAGTCATAGCAAAACCGGTGGCCACCTGTACCAAAAAACAAGTTAATGTAATTCCTCCGAGACAATAAAATATATTAACATGAGGAGGAACATATTTACTAGTGATATCATCTGCAATTGCTTGAATCTCTAGACGCTCTTCAAACCAGTCATATACTTTATCGAGATAGGTTAACCCCTTCAAAAAACTGTACATGAAACTTTCCCTTCGTACAGCTTAAACAAAAATACCGTAATTGAGGTAATTATCTATAACATATATAAGATAATGCCAAAATTTCAAGTAGGCTCAATAAAGGCCTTTTGAAGAATCTTTTCTTCCATTCATAATTTATGAATTTCTGTTTAATGAATAGGATTTTGATTGTTTAAACCTGAAAAAGAATTAACAAATTGTTCTAAACCTCAGATTTTGTTTTTACTCCGAAGATTCACTTAACAAAAGGTTCTTTGGGTAAGGTCCTGTTGGATTTTTTCAGAGTCGAAATCTTTGTTGTTATTCATTTAGATACAAAGTAAAAATTACAACAGTAAATCCTAGTTCAGACCTTTTTTCTATAATAAAAAAGAAAACTCGTGCTTTAGAAATTCTAAGTTAACCTCCAACGAGGAAAGATTATCTAAAGATAACAGACTAGTCTTCTGTACTATTAATATCGAATGTAACAAGTCGCACACCCATTTTTTTTTTGTAAATTCTTTTCAAAAATGACACGATCAAACTATCGTAAAACAAAAATAGATATTTTTAGAAAAAGTTTGAGATCCAGTTCTATACCCAACTAACAGGAATTCCGGTCAATAAAATAGACGAATTATAGATCTCCAATAAAAGAGATAAAAATACTGCAAATAAAACCATTGCAACAACCATAAGGGCAGTAGTTCCCCATCCGGGGGCGACTTTACCATATTCACGATTAAGTGGTTTTAAGTAACTCCCTACCCCAGTTTTTCTTGGTCTGGTTCTGGAAGTATCATTCACGGTTTGTGTAGCCATATAAAATATTTTGTTGAAATCTGTTAACTTTGTATACTATGTTTTTATTTATTAATATAGTATAATTAGATAAATTCTTTTTATTAGTTACCTAAAAATGGAAACTGCAAACTTAGTCGCTATCTTTGTATCGTGCTTGCTCGTAAGTTTAACAGGATATGCCCTATATACATCCTTTGGACGACCTTCTGAAGGTCTTATAGACCCCTTTGACAATCATGAAGACTAAAACAAACAAAAAAGGGAAGTCCACATGGACTTCCCTTTTTTGTTTGTTTTATTTAATTTTCTTTTCCTCCTTTAGTCGGAACTTTCGGCGGTTCTCTAAAGAAAATAGCAAAAAATAGAATTCCTAAAGTCGAAACCAAAAGGAATGTATAAACCAATGCTTCCATAGATTCAATCGTTTTTTTTTTTTTTTACAACTTTCGTACTAAGTAATAAGTAATAGACGTAAGTCTTTATATGACTTGTTTTTTCGTGGTAGGATCTCCCAATTTTTGGAATGCTCCAAATTCGACTTGCGCATTTAGTTCTGGATCGATACCAGCAAAAATATCTCGGAATAGTGTTCTAGAACCATGCCAAATGTGTCCAAAGAAGAAAAGAAGAGCAAAAGTAGCGTGTCCAAAAGTAAACCAACCTCTTGGACTACTCCGAAAAACCCCATCTGATTTTAAAGTAGCACGATCTAATTCAAAAATTTCCCCCAATTGAGCACGTCTCGCATATTTTTTCACTATAGTAGGATCGCTAAAACTTACTCCATCAAGTTCTCCACCATAAAACTCGACAGTTACGCCGACCTGTTCCACGCTATATTTGGATTCTGACCTCCTAAAAGGAACATCCGCTTTCACAACACCTTCTTTGTCCACTAGAACTACTGGAAATGTTTCAAAAAAAGTAGGCATACGACGAACAAAAAGTTCGTTTCCGTCCTTATCCTTGAAAATGGGGTGTCCTAACCAACCAATAGCTATTCCATCTCCATTGTCCATTGCACCCGCTCGGAATAATCCACCTTTAGCAGGATTGTTTCCAATGTAATCGTAAAAGGCTAGTTTTTCAGGAATTTTAGACCAAGCTTCGGACAGACTTAAATTTTTATTCAAACCAGCGCGAACTCGTCGATCTATTTCTTGTTGAAAGTACCCCTGATCCCATTGATATCGAGTCGGACCAAATAATTCAATTGGGGTTGTTGCTGACCCATACCACATGGTTCCAGCAACAATAAAAGATGCAAAAAAAACAGCAGCAATACTGCTAGATAAAACGGTCTCAATATTTCCCATACGTAATCCTTTATACAATCGTTGAGGAGGACGAACACTGAGATGAAATAGACCCGCGATGATTCCCAATAGACCTGCAGCAACATGATGCGACGCTATTCCTCCTGGAACAAAAGGATCAAAGCCTTCAGCTCCCCAAGCTGGGCTTACAGGTTGTATTTTTCCAGTAAGTCCAAAAGGATCAGAAATCCAAATTCCAGGACCATATAAACCTGTAACATGAAAAGCTCCGAATCCAAAGCAAACTACTCCGGAAAGAAATAAATGAATACCAAAAATTTTTGGTAAATCTAAAGAAGGTTTTCCTGTGCGCGGATCTGTAAATATTTCAAGATCCCAGTATACCCAATGCCAGATCGCTGATAAAAAACATAAACCTGAAAACACAATATGAGCTCCAGCGACACCCTCGTAACTCCAAAATCCCGGATTAGCTTCAGTTTCTCCAGTAATACTCCATCCGCCCCAAGATTCTTTTATTCCTAAACGAGTCATAAAAGGTAAAATAAACATACCTTGTCTCCACATAGGATCAAGAACAGGATCAGATGGGTCAAAAACTGCTAATTCATACAAAGCCATTGAACCGGCCCAACCCGCTACTAAAGCTGTATGCATTATATGCACAGAAATTAACCGGCCAGGATCATTCAAGACAACAGTATGCACACGATACCAAGGTAAACCCATTAAACACCTCTTTTTCAAAAAAAAGATTGAACTTTCTTACATTATAAAAACACACTGAATTTTAGGTTGGATCATCCTTCCTTTTATAAAACTATGTTGAATAAAAACACCGGTAGGAGAAGCAAAAATATTTTATCTTTTATGTTTCAATTTACATAATTTAAGGATTGGTACCATTAAAAAAATACTTACAAAATTTGGAAAACAAAAAGAAAGAGAAGAAGGAGAATAAAAAGATAAAAAAAAGGATCTAAAAAAAATGCCCCTTGGTATCCCAAAAGTTCGTTTTTTTGGTGAAGATGACCCTCCGTCAAGAAAAGAAGATGATAGAACTCCTCAAGAGATTCAATTTAATCACTTTTTTGAAGAGACAACAATACCTAAGCCTAAACGAAAGAATGAGACCCCATGTACTTTTCCGGTTCTAGGATCAAAAAAAACTAAGAATAATATAATGCATGAGGCACCTATTATGACTTTGGCAAAAGATAACGAAACAGGAGAGGATAAAGAGCCGGAAAACAAAGATAATAAAAAGAAAAAAGAAACAAAAGAAGAAGTTTTGGATTGGGCTGACTTATAGTGTGACTTGAATCTCGTATAGATTTTATGGAATTTTTCCATTCATTTCCCGTCTGATGGAATGATTTTTACTTTATTGGATCATTTTTTTTTGGAAAAGAACCCAACGCATAAAGTATTTTTATATTGTTCGTTTTTATACTATAAAAGAAAGTTAAATCCAAGGTTATTTTGAAATTTCATTCATTTCCGCCCATCCAACTTTTGAGCAGATATAATCTATATATATATATATATATTAATTATATTCTACTCTTAGTCATCTTAGTATATAAACCTAACTTACATAAACTTCCTTAATCTATAAGTAAGAGGAATAAGAGATCATTTGTATAGGAATAGAAGTAAAACCTAAAGATTAGATGCAGAACTCGGTAAAGGGAACAAGCAAACTGTTTTGTTTAATTTTAAACGTTTCAGAAAGTAGTCCAATACTTTTGAAATTTAGAATTATTAGCGTTACAAAAAAAAAATTGGACCAAGTTTTGGAAAACAAATAGCCTTTTTCGTTTCCTAGCGACTAGAGCCGTATGTTGGGAAAAGTACACGTACGGTTCACAAGGAGAGATTGCTCTTATCTACTCCAATCGACGTAATGTCTAGAACTCGTTGTATTTTTTTAGGGCAACCCGTTGATGAAGATATTGGAAGTATATTTGTAGGTATTTTGCTTTACTTGTTTATAGACGATATACGTAAAGGAAAAAGTAGACAGATTTTCATGTATATAAACTCGTGTGGCGGAGCTATATTACCCGGTTTAAGTATCTTTGATATTATGCTTCAGCTTAGAGAAACAATACATACAATCGGTCTTGGCCTAGTTGCTTCAACAGCAACCTTAGTTTTAAGTGCCGGAACCTTTGGATTTCGTAATACAGGACCTCATAGTAGAATAATGATCCACCAACCAAGAGCATCTCTTCGTGATGGACCAGCCTGGCTTTTTGCGAAGGACGCTTTTTTTGTTCAACAGTTGCGAAAAATGATTGTACAATGTTATTGTCTCAGAACACCCCAATTCGAAGAATTAATAGAAAATGCCCTTGACAAAAATACTTACATGTCACCAGAGGAAGCAGTTGATTTCGGACTTGTTGATAGAGTAGCACTTCCAATGTGGGAACCAAACAAGGAAGAACCTCCCTTTGAAATTCCAGAAGAAGGAAACGAAGGTTTTGGGCTAATCCCAAACCATGTTTTAGAAGAAGCTAGAAGAGCTAGAAAGATTAGAAGCACTAAAGGTGCTGTACAAGATTGAGCAAAACCTTTCTCTACAATTCGACGAATAAATAATCAACTCTAGGATAGAGAGAAGTTCAAGATAAAAAAAAGAGTTTTCTAAAGCCTGGTTAGGATTGATCCTAACCAGTAAAATTGAATAAACCACCAAAATGCCCACACTTCCTCAACTTATTAGAATTGCGAGACAACCAAAAAAAAAGGTAGGCAGTTCTCGTGCTCTTCAAAAATGTCCTCAACGCAGAGGAGTTTGTGCTAGGGTGTATGTGCGACTCGTTTAGATCAGAAAAAACTAGAACGTTCTTCCAAGAAGAGCTTTCTTGTTATCAAAAAGTAAAGATCTATCATCTCTAGGAAGATGAAATTTATGGTTTTTGTTGGTGCAAATCCAATCACTTGGATCTGAGATGAAAAGCAATTCCTCTTTGGCAGAAAACAGTCATTCGGAGCAGGGAATCATCAAAATGAAAAACTTCTTTTTGTTGCAAATGACGGAAAAATAAGATCAGCTACTCCGCTAATTCTCGAAATAACATGTCGTTACTGTACTTTAAATTTTTTGAAGTTTTTAAAGAAATTTCCTTTTTTTGGGGGGGGAGGGGTAGAGCTGAAGACGGTAGATAATACAAATTACCAAAAGCATACTCTTTTAGTTTTAGCTCCGGCATATAGAGAGGACCTCGCCGTTAGAGAAAGAACCATATAGACGAAGAAACCCATAATTATTCAAATCTTTTAGTGAAATAAGTGATTCTTTTTGGTTGGGAAGGTTAGAATAGCTAAAGCCTTTGGAACATTTCTTTTCCAAAAAAGAAAAGTCAGTATATAAATAAACTAAACATATATATATATATATATAAGAATTTAAATTAATGACCAGAGTAAAACGCGGATATATAACTCGACGTCGCCGAAACAAAAATCTCGCTTTTGCGTCAGGATTTCACGGGTCCCATTCCAAACAGTTCCGAGCTGCTAAGCAGCAGAAGCAAAAAGCTCTAACCTCGGCTAAACGCGATCGACTGAAACAAAAGAGAAATTTTCGCTGCTTGTGGATTGTTCGAATTAATGCAGCAGTTCGTCGTTTAGGGGTTCCTTACAATAAATACATAAACTGTATGTACAAAAAGCGGTTACCTTCAAATCGGAAAACACTTGCGCAAATAGCTACATTAGAGAATAATTCTTTTTATATCATTTCGAAAAACATTTTGGCATAAAAAGAAAAAAAAAAAAAATCCCCGGGGATCCCCTCCGGGAAATGGAAAATCATGAACTTTGACGTCACTCATAAAAAAACGCAAAAATTACAATTTTTTCAACTTTTTTTTGACCATAAAAGGTAGCAACCCTAGAATACGAGCTCGTTTAATAGCAATAGATATAAGACGTTGTTGTTTACAGGTTAAATTATTCACTTTCCTGGATAAGATTTTTCCGCGCTGGCTAATAAATTGATTAATTAGACTCATATTTTTATAATTAATCTGATTCTCTGACTTTATTAGATTAGGTTTTTTTGGAACTTTTGGGTAACGTTTCCGACTACCAGATGGTATCTCAGGCTTATATCGTTTAAAATCAAAAGATTGCTTAGACATATTAATATCGTTTAAATAAAAGGTTTATGAGAAAATAGTTTCTGTGAACTGTTGTTGTTATGTATTCCGTTTATTTCTTTCTCTCTTTGTGAATGGTATGTTTCAAACAAAAAGGACAAAATTTCTTTAATGCCAAGGGCATGGATGTATTGTATCGATTCTTTTTAGTTGTATATCTAAAAAGGTTACAATTAATACATTCTAAAAAAATTACCACTCGTGCGCCTATGTTTTCTGACATTTTTGTAGTAGTCTATTTTATTTATTTTTTTGAATCAAAAAAAGAACGTCAGGCGATATATTCCTAGTTCCATCAATTTATTTCAAATCCTTTTTTTTTTATTTATAATATAGAGCGTTAAAAAGAAAAAGGAAAACTAAGAGCATCCGGGAAAAACCGATTTATTTCAATTAAAAAACCAGCTAAAGAACCAAACCATAAAGTTGCTAAAACGGGTGCTGTCGAAAGATATTTTTTTATATATTGCATAAAGCATTTATTTTCCTTTTATATTTAAAAGTACTTTAAAAAGTCGACTAATTCTAGCATTACCTAACCTAGGTAAGAAACGTTACTAATTTCTTATAGTATGACGGCGTTTGAATTTTCTATTTTGTCGAAAAAAAAGACTTTTCGTATGTATTAGAGATTAAAATAACATTGTTGATTAATCCATTGATTCTAAGGGATGTAGCGCAGCTTGGGTAGCGCGTTTGTTTTGGGTACAAAATGTCGCAGGTTCAAATCCTGTCATCCCTATCTATTCATTAAAACTAATCGGACTAGCTAGTCTTTAATCACAGAGAGTGGATTAAGTCATATCCCAAAAAAGCGCTCTTAGTTCAGCTTGGTAGAACGTAGGTCTCCAAAACCTAATGCCGTAGGTTCAAATCCTACAGAGCGTGATTCTGATAATTCAGTGCCTGAATTAAAACTCCAACTGATCGCCGCGTCGATACTGTAAATATGCTGTTACAAAAAGTCCAGCCAAAGTAATAGGAATTAAACCTAATACAATCCCGGATAACAGAGTTTCAACCATTTTCATTCAAAAAATTAGAAATTATAGCTATATCAAATAGTACCATGAAATCGCGATGGAATTCCATAATCAAACGTTTTTTTTTTTTTTTTTCAATGAAACAATGTCAAAAAAATTGATTTAAATAAGTCTTATCTTGCTAAACCCAATAAATAGAATTAAGGTGAAAAAAAGAAAAACTAATAAAAACCCAAAATAACTAATTAGAATAGGCATGAAACAACTAAAATCAATTCAATAATGATATATTTAAGAGATAAATAACTAAAGTTTTATAATAAGTAAGATATAGTACCGACGTTTCTATAATATAAAAAAAAGATATATTTTCTTTTTAATTTTAATTAAAGAGTGGTTCAAACAATTTTCTATCAAATTGTTAGTATAATGGTCAAGTAGAAATCCATCCTAACTTATTTTAATTTTTAGAATTTACAAAAGAAAAGACCGTAAAAACCTTTTTCTGCTTTTGTATTTTCTAGTTTAGGGGATCAATTCCCTTTGCCGATATAAAATAGAATTAATATTCATTAATTCATTATTATTGGAGTTGCATATGTCTGGAAATACCGGAGAACGATCCTTTGCGGACATTCTTACAAGTATTCGATACTGGGTTATTCATAGCATTACTATACCTTCTCTGTTTGTTGCAGGTTGGTTATTCGTCAGTACAGGGTTGGCTTATGATGTTTTTGGAAGTCCTCGACCAAACGAGTATTTCACAGAAAATCAACAGGAAGTTCCTTTAATAACTGGCCGTTTTGATTCTTTAGAACAGCTGGAGAATTTTACTAAATCTTTTTAGGAGACACTAATGACTATAGATAGAATCTATCCAATTTTTACCGTTCGATGGCTGGCTATTCACGGTTTAGCTGTCCCTACAGTCTTTTTTTTGGGATCCATTTCTGCAATGCAGTTCATCCAACGATAAAATATTAAGCTATGACACAATCAAATCCGAACGAACAAAGTGTAGAATTAAATCGTACCAGCCTATACTGGGGATTGTTACTTATTTTTGTACTTGCTGTTTTATTCTCCAGTTACTTTTTCAATTAAAAAAAAAACACACACAAATTTTTTTTCATTCTGAAAGAAATGATTTATAACAAAATTTAGGACGATTTTTTTTTGAGTATAACTATTAAATTTCAATAAAATGGAAGAGGAGTAATAAACATGGCTGATACTACCGGGAGAATACCTCTTTGGTTGGTAGGTACCGTAACGGGTATTCTTGTAATTAGTTTGGTCGGTATCTTTTTCTACGGCTCCTATTCAGGATTAGGGTCATCCCTATAATAAGAAAAATATACTTAACTGACCTTACCTTAAAAGGTAAGGTCGGCATCTTTCAAACTTTTAGTCAAAGTATGATGACCTATCATAAAAACGAAAAAAAAAAAAAGAGAAAATACGAGCTAAAAATTCATTTCGGATAATTGAACTTTTTCAAATTGTTTCTTTTTAAGTACCAGAAAAATCTGCGCCAAAACAACCGACGTTAAGAAGAATAAAAGACCTTGAATACGAAATGGGTCTTGCAGTACTATTTCCGCATTTACCTGACCAAATCCACCCACATTAGGATTATTTGTTAATGGTTGATCTGCCTTAACAAAATCACCTTCCGAAACAAGAAGTTCGGGGCCCGGAGGTATTATGTCAACACCAGATCGGCCTTGCGATATATTCTCAATCAGTACCTCGTATCCCCCTTTCTCTTTACGTAAAATTTTGCTGATTCTACCCGTTAATGAAGCATTAAATATTGTATTATTGCTTTGGCTACCATCAGGATAAACTTGACCTCTTCCTCTATTACCTCCGGCATATATAGGATATTTCCAGAAGTGCGATTCTTTTTTTAGAGCAGGATCCGGGGATAGGATTGGAAATACAATTTCCTTGTATTTTTGACCAGGAATAGGACCTATTACAAGAATATTTTTTTGGAAGGGGCGATAATTTTGAAAAGGTAGATTACCTATTTTTTCTTTTATTTCAGGAGAAATACGATCCGGAGGAGCTAGTTCAAAACCTTCGGGTAAGATTAAAACAGCTCCTACATTTAAGTTTCCCTTTTTCCCGTTAACTAGAACTTGTTTGATTTGTGTGTCATAAGGAATTTTCACAACTGCTTCAAAAACGCTATTAGGAAGCACAGATTGCGGAACTTCGATCTCTACAGGTTTTTTAGCCAAGTGGCAGTTGGCGCATACAATACGTCCAGTAGGTTCTCGAGGATTCTCATAACTTTTTTGGGCAAAAATAGGATATGCTTTTGAAAAAGAAATACGAGTTGTTATATTTATCGTTATGAAAGTGGAGATTGATAGAACCACCAATATTCTAATCCAATCAGAAACATTTTTTTTTTCCATCATTTTTCGTTTAAAATTTTTTTTTTGAAGAATCGAGAACTATTCTTTATCTCCGTTTCATTTATTATTCAACCTAAAGATGGTTTTTCATTTTACATTTATTCTTTAATATTATAAATCGAGAAGAAAAAAGGCCTGATTTTTTATTCATTCATCGAATGATAGATTACTACAAGAGACGGAGATATACGATTAAATCGGCGGAAAATCCAATATTTCAAAATTGTATCTAGAATAACAGGAAAAGTTGAAACAAGACTAAAAATGATTTGGTCATTATGCACAAATCCATAATTTTCAGAAATCCAACTGATAAGGACTTCCCAACCATGAGGTGAATGGAACCCAATGCATAGATCAGTCATTAAAAGAATTGAAAAAGCTTTCATTGTATCGTTTATACTATAGAAAATTTCTCGAATCCAAGAAAAGAAAATTGTAAGCTTTTTTTGACTCATAAAAAGAAAAGTGCTTAGAATAATAAATTCTAAAAGATTTGTTCCTAAATGTGTAACTATTTGGATACAATCTTTTTTGTACAACTCGAACAAAAAATTTTTTTTTAAATGTGTTTCCGAAAAATCTTCTACTGTTGTTTCAAAGAGCAAAAGTTCTTCTATTTGACTAACTCTTACTAGATTATTTTCTTCTTGTAAATAATCTAATATTTTGGATGAACTAGTATTCCACCAAAAAGTGACCCACGATTCTACGCATTTTTCTAGTGAAATAGAAATTAGACACGGCAATACTATAAAACATGCAACATATCGTAAAGAAACAGCTGCTCTATTTTGTGTAACTTCTATGTGATGAATAACTAATGAACTTGATTTATTCATGAGTTCTGATCGAAGTCGAGATATAATACGAATTATAGAATGAGGTATCAAACCCATGGATTCTTCTCAATTCATTTTTAAAATGAAAACTACAAATATTTTTATAGAATTGTCTATGTCTAATCAAACTCCTTCAATAGACACACGCAAAAAACGAGCTAATTCTACAGCTTTTTGTTCCATTTCTTTTTGATGAATTTTTTCCCCAGTACGAGCTAAAGGAATGTCTGGTAATCCCCTTACTTTCATATAAAGGACATGGTGGCTAGAAAAAAGACTTTTTTGTACTTGCATTGTGATCATCTGAACATTTTCGATAGAAAATCGTAAATAAACACGACGAGTTCTTCCTGGGAATCCCCAACGAAAAAGACATATAATTCCTTTTTTTTCATCAATCTGATTGTAACCACTACCCACATCAAAAAAAATTGTACACCAAAAATAAAAGCTAAAAAAAAGGCCTGCAATACCATAAAAACACATTATAATCCCTTGTGGAATAAAAAGTATTTTTTCAAAAAACAGTAGGGGTATAAGGTTCCTGCCAAGATAACTTGAAAATCCAACTAGAAAAAAACCTAATGCACCTGCAAAAAGAACAGAGGCAAACAAAAAATTACTTTTTCTTCGAGAACCTTGGATAGACTCTATCCAAAGCCTTTTTGATTGATGATTCATATAAGTCATATCTCAATTAAATTGAAGTGAAGAGAAGGAATAAGCAAGGGCGAGACGGGCTATTCCTTACTTTCACTAGCTTTGTATCAACATTTTTAAGATTGGGAAACTAATTCTTCGTTTTCATAATATTTCATCTTTTTGGATGTACAAAAAAGAAAGTACCATTGTAAGGGCCGAGAAAACTAAACCCACTATAGGTACAAAAATGGAAGATAAGTTAGAATTTACCATAGAAAAAAATAGAAATTTGTTTCTTTTTCTTTCTAACATTGTATATTATTCACAGACAATGCTAGAAAGAAAAATCGCACATCTGGAAGTGTATAAAGTTTTTTCTATATGAAATCTATTATGAGCTAGAAGGGGGTTGAACCCTTGACATCATGGTCTGGAACCGTGGGCTCTTTTCCACTGAGCTGCTAACTCCTGACCAAAAATACTAAGTAAACTCCAACAAGAATCAATGAAAGAGTCTGGGTAGACCCCCAGACCCCCGAAAAATAGAAATCAAAAGTTTCCTAGTTGAAACTACTATAGCGTATCCACACTATCAAATTCAAACTTGATTTCTTTCCATACTTCACAAGCAGCAGCTAGTTCAGGACTCCACTTACAAGCTTCACGAATTACTTCATTCCCTTCACGAGCAAGATCACGTCCTTCATTACGAGCTTGGACACAAGCTTCTAAAGCAACCCGATTAGCTACGGCACCGGGTGCATTTCCCCAAGGATGTCCTAAGGTTCCTCCACCAAATTGTAATACAGCGTCATCTCCAAAGATATCGGTCAAAGCAGGCATATGCCAAACGTGAATACCTCCTGAAGCAACAGGCAGAACACCTGGCATAGATACCCAATCTTGCTCGAAATAAATACCACGACTTCGATCTTTTTCAATAAAGTCATCACGAAGTAAATCCACAAAACCTAAAGTAATTTCTCGTTCTCCTTCAAGTTTACCTACGACAGTACCGGCATGAATATGATCTCCACCGGACATTCGTAATGCTTTAGCCAGTACACGGAAGTGCATACCATGATTTTTTTGTCTATCAATAACTGCATGCATTGCACGATGAATATGAAGAAGTAAGCCATTATCTCGGCAATAATGAGCTAAAGTGGTATTTGCAGTGAAACCTCCTGTTAAATAATCATGCATAACAATCGGAACCCCTAATTCTCTTGCGAATACTGCTCTTTTTATCATTTCTTCACATGTACCCGCAGTAGCATTTAAGTAATGTCCCTTAATTTCACCTGTTTCAGCTTGAGCTTTATAAAGAGCTTCCGCGCAAAAAACAAAGCGATCTCTCCAACGCATAAAGGGTTGAGAATTTACATTTTCATCATCTTTAGTAAAATCTAGTCCGCCACGAAGACATTCATAAACTGCTCTACCGTAATTTTTAGCAGATAGACCTAATTTAGGTTTGATGGTACATCCCAACAAAGGACGTCCATATTTGTTTAATTTATCTCTTTCTACTTGGATCCCATGAGGTGGACCTTGAAATGTTTTGATATAAGCAGGAGGAATTCGCAAATCTTCTAGGCGTAGAGCTCGTAGAGCTTTAAAACCAAAAACATTCCCCACAATAGAAGTAAACATGTTAGTAACAGAACCTTCTTCAAAAAGGTCCAAAGGATATGCTACATAAGCAATAAATTGATTGTCTTCTCCCGGAACAGGTTCGATATCATAGCATCGTCCTTTGTAACGATCAAGACTAGTAAGACCATCAGTCCAAACTGTGGTCCATGTACCTGTAGAAGATTCAGCAGCTACCGCTGCGCCTGCTTCCTCGGGCGGTACTCCGGGTTGAGGAGTTACTCGGAATGCTGCCAAGATATCAGTGTTCTTAGTCTGATACTCTGGAGTATAATAAGTTAATCTATAATCTTTAACACCAGCTTTAAATCCTACGCTTGCTTTAGTTTCTGTTTTTGGTGACATAAGTCCCTCCCTAAATCAAATCATATTTCTGACAAGAACGAGGTCTGCTCGACATTTTCTTTTATAGACTCTTTTCTTCCTTATTGGTAGATTTTGGATACACTTTTTATTTTAAAATTTTTTTATATATAATGCAACCCAATTTTTACTTTGAAAAGTCATTCTTCTCAGAATATTTCTAGGTTAAATGTATAAATATAAAAAAGATGTAGTTTATTTTCTTATTCATTGAATATGTAAAACAAAAAAAGATTGAATTATGCTATTAACCTACTACAAAAGAGTAAAATAAAATCGAGTTAGTTTTTGACTGATTCAATTGATTTGATATGGACTTCTTGGATTTTTTCAATCATGCTTTTAATTTTGATTTTTATGAGAACCCAAAGTTTTATTTTTTTTGTATCAACAAAGATACAAAAAAATGTAGGACATATTACTCAAATAATTGGTCCGGTACTGGATGTATCCTTCCCTCTGGGGAATCTACCTAATATTTACAATTCTTTGATTGTGAAAGGTCAAATAGGCAGTAAGGAAATTAATATTACTTGTGAAGTACAACAGTTATTGGGAAACAATACAGTTAGAACTGTAGCTATGAGCGCGACAGACGGTTTGATGAGAGGAATGAAAGTAATTGATACAGGAGCTCCTCTTAGTGTACCCGTCGGTAAAATGACTCTGGGACGAATTTTCAACGTTCTTGGAGAACCTGTTGATAATTTAGGTCCTATAGACACAAGTACAACATTTCCTATTCATCGACCCGCCCCTGCCTTTTCACAATTAGATATTAATTTGGCAATTTTTGAAACAGGCATTAAAGTCGTGGACCTTTTAGCACCTTACCGACGTGGTGGCAAAATTGGTCTCTTTGGGGGAGCAGGAGTGGGTAAAACAGTGCTAATTATGGAGTTAATCAATAACATAGCTAAAGCTCATGGTGGTGTTTCCGTTTTTGGCGGCGTAGGAGAACGTACTCGTGAAGGAAATGATCTTTACATGGAAATGAAGGAATCCGGAGTAATCAATGAAAAAAATATAATAGAATCCAAAGTAGCTCTGGTCTATGGCCAAATGAATGAACCACCAGGAGCTCGTATGAGAGTTGGTTTAACCGCCCTAACTATGGCAGAATATTTCCGAGATGTGAACGAACAAGATGTACTTTTATTTATAGATAATATTTTCCGCTTTGTTCAAGCTGGATCTGAAGTATCCGCTCTATTGGGCAGAATGCCCTCTGCTGTAGGTTATCAACCAACCCTTAGTACAGAAATGGGTTCTTTGCAAGAGAGAATAACTTCTACTAAAAAAGGGTCTATAACCTCTATCCAAGCAGTTTATGTACCTGCGGACGACTTGACTGATCCCGCTCCTGCTACAACATTTGCACATTTGGATGCTACTACTGTACTTTCTAGAGGATTAGCTGCCAAAGGAATCTACCCAGCAGTTGACCCATTAGATTCCACATCTACTATGCTTCAACCTAGGATTGTAGGTGAAAAACATTATGAAATTGCACAAGAAGTGAAACAAACCTTGCAACGTTACAAAGAACTTCAAGATATTATAGCTATTCTTGGACTAGATGAATTATCAGAAGAAGACCGATTAACTGTAGCCAGAGCACGAAAAATTGAACGTTTTTTATCACAGCCCTTTTTTGTAGCAGAGGTTTTTACGGGTTCCCCAGGGAAATATGTTAGTCTTATTGAAACAACAAGAGGTTTTCAAATGATTCTTGCCGGAGATTTAGATGGTCTCCCTGAACAATCCTTTTACTTGATTGGTAATATCGATGAAGTTATAAAATGATAAGAGAAATCTACCGCGAAGGCTATTAATAAGTAAAATTTGAATTTAAAAAAATGACACTAAATCTTCGTGTATTAACTCCTACTCGAGTTGTTTGGGATTCCCAAGTAAAAGAAATCATACTTTCCACTAATAGTGGTAAAATTGGCATCTTACCAAACCATGCTTCACTTGTTACTGCTGTGGATATAGCGGTTATGAAAATACGTATTAATGAAAAATGGTCTACTATTGCTTTGATGGGTGGTTTTGCCAAGATAGAGCAAAATCAAATTATTTTATGGGTAAATGATGCAGAGAAGGGTGTTGACATTGATCCTCAAGAAGCACAGGAAGTTTTTCAACAAGCTAAAGCTAACGCAAATCGAGTTCTAGGCAAAAGACAAAAAATTGAAGTTGATCTAGCTATCAAAAGAGCTAGAACCAGATTAGAAGCTATAAACGCAGTTTTACCTAATTAGAGCTCCCCCCCCCCCCCCCCCTTTTTTCGGGGGGGCTCGAGCCAGTCTTAGAAGATTTCGATTTATACCTACTATTGGATTTGAACCAATGACTCTCGCCTTATGAAAGCGATACTCTAACCACTGAGTTAAGTAGGTCATATACATATAAATAACATTGTTGCAAACAATGATATATTAAAACATAGATAATATCCTTTTCTCATCAAATTGATTCAATAAAATGAAAAATGACCTTGACAGAAAAGGATCTGTTTAACAGAAAAGGATCTGTTTATATATATATCAGGAGGGAAAAATAGTATAATTAGAAGCAATAGAAATTTTGATTCATCTGAGTTGAGATGATATGGTCTCGGTTTCATCTCCATTCAAAGTATATAACGAGTATGAAACCTCAGAAAAATGGTTATTACTTAATGAACTTTGAGGTGTATAAGAAATCAAAATCTAGGTCTTAGTCTATGTTCATCAAAGAAAAACTCTTTGCAAGATGGATGAGATTTTGTGAGAAATATAAAAAAAATATCAAGCAAAAAGAAGAGTCATCAAGACAATATGATTAGGATTCTGCTTTACCAAGAAGGTTCGAGTAAAAAAAGAATTAATCGAAATCACAGCATAAGGATAAAGCTTTAAATTACTTTACTTAATAGTAATCAAAACAGAATTGAATACCAGGAACCAGAATTGAACTGGTGACACGAGAATTTTCAGTCCTCTGCTCTACCAACTGAGCTATCCCGGCCGGTAACACGAATTTTTTCTCACAGAGTGATAACTAAACTTACTATGACTATGCTCACCCTTTATTTTAAAATAAACTAATAAATTAGTCAATCCAACACTAATATTTGCAATATTTTCCCAAACTTGGGGATAGAGGGACTTGAACCCTCAAGGTCTCGTAGACCAACGGATTTTCTGACTACTCCAAATTTCATTGGTGCTGAAAAGAACATGTAGAAATGGGCTCTCTCTTTATTCGCTCTATAACGGATTTCTTTTCTCTCTAGAAAATGAAATCCAGTTGATTTGAATGATATTCATAGTTAGAATAACTTCCATCGAGTCTCTGCACCTATCTACCTTTTTTAGTCAGAGAATCCTCTGACTTTGATTTGGCTCAGGATTGCCCATTCGAACTATCTCGGGTTTCCCTGTATTGGAAAGCTATCATTTAGTAGGATTTCCTACTAAAGCTCAATTTAATCAAGTCCGTAGCGTGTACCAATTCCGCCATATCCCCTTCTACTTAAGTGTAAGAAGCCTAGTATTCAGATCAACAAATTTTCAAAATGTTCAAACTCAAAAACAAAGCTAGACGTTTCTTTTTTTCAAGAAAAAATTAGTTTGTTCTAGAATAGTTTCGCATAAATCAACTATTGCAGCATTAGACTGTTTTGCTTAGTTCAAAGGTTAGAGCATCGCACTTGTAATGTGATGCTAATCGGTTCGATCTCGATAGCAGACTTTTTCCTATTTCTGTTATCTCTAGAATAGAAAGAAAATGTGAAGGTATAGAAAATATCTGCAGATAGATAGATAGATAGATAGATAGATAGATAGCAAAATCAAAGATGGAAAAAGTTCTTTTTACTCATAGCAAAAAGAACTTGATAGAATAGATCGGGACTGACGGGACTCGAACCCGCAACTTCCGTCTTGACAGGGCGGTACTCTAACCAATTGAACTACAATCCCTTTACTTTTTTTTAGTTTTTAGTAAACTTGGTCCGATCTTTTTTTTCCTTCCCAGCAAGTATCTGCTTGTTCTCTTTTCTATCTAACAACATTGAAACTAAAGCTTTGGGTCGAGCTGGATTTGAACCAGCGTAGGTATAATGCCAACGAGTTTACAGCCCGTCCCCATTAACCACTCGGGCATCGACCCGGAAAGAGAAAAGACTTTTTAAACCACTCCTTTTCTCGTACCCCTAGGGGAAGTCGAATCCCCGCTGCCTCCTTGAAAGAGAGATGTCCTGGGCCACTAGACGATAGGGGCCAGTATTCGCATAATATCCAACAAACTAGGAATTTGTCAAGTTCATAAACGTGGTTTTTGGATAATATCTAAGAATCCATAGTCCGAATATTTTGGACTGAAAAGTTTTCTGGGACGAAAGGATTCGAACCTTTGTAATAACAGGACCAAAACCTGTTGCCTTACCGCTTGGCGACGTCCCATTTTTATGTTTTCTGCTTTTCAACACTGTGTAGTGTAATATAAATAGAACTTAGATATTATTTGGTCATAATTTTGAAAAAGTTAAAAATTAGGAGCGGGGGGTTGATCTTTTTCTATTAGATCTAGTAAAATAATGTCTGAAAAAATTTTCAGTCAAACGATTCCTTTTTAAACAAACAATATAAACTCAAAACTGATTGATGGAGACCTGTAATGCTAACTATTCTTTTTTTCCAAAATACTTTTAGCAATCTTTTTTTTTGTAAACTACCCGAAGCTTATGCGAATTTTGATCCACTTGTGAATATAATGCCAATAATTCCCGTGTTTTTTTTTCTATTGGCTTTTGTTTGGCAAGCAGTCGTAAGTTTTCGCTAAAAAAAATATGTGTTTTTATTTATTAATCTAATTAAAGATCTCGGAGATTACGCAATGCTTACTCTTAAGGTATTTGTTTATACAATAGTGATTTTCTTTATTTCCCTTTTTATCTTTGGATTTCTATCAAATGACCCAGGGCGTAATCCTGGCCGTAAAGAAGAAGGTTAATTAATTTCAATCAATAATAACATAACGGAGAGAGAGGGATTCGAACCCTCGATACGGGATTGTCCGTACAACGGATTAGCAATCCGCCGCTTTGGTCCTCTCAGCCATCTCTCCTAGCGAGAAAAAGATTAAGTTCATCACTTGCTGTGAATATATAAAAAGATTAAGTTATCGTGTCTTGACAAAAAAAAAGAGTTTTTTCTTTGTTCTAGATAGAAACTAAATAGATAATTATTCATAAAGTTCTTTCCCCAATTGGAAAGCTAAAATACTTGTTATCAAAGCCAAAACAAGGGCTAGCAACAATTGACCTTCTGATATCATTTGTCCCCTCCTTTTTTTTATTTCGTTTTTCCTTTCCATTTTATTATTCTTATTATTTCATTGTAACAATGAATTTTGCAGAAGGCTATAAAAAAAGGAAAACAGGCGGGTAATTCCTCCAAAATAGAATAAAAATGCAATTTAGTTATAGATGACTTTCGTTTATTTGAAGTTTGCACTTGGTGACCCTTAGGTTACTGAAGACCACAAAACCTATAAATAGATAACGAAACAAGCAGAAAGTTGGAATTTCTAGTTATTTTTTTCATTTATAAAAATCGACTTAACAAAAACAAAAAAAAATGAACCCATATATGGGAGAAACTAACCTTTACTAGTTGGATATCCCCCATGAGCCGAATGAAATGAAATTTTGTGTTCGATTCTCAATTAGAAGCATTCGAAATGTGTCATAACCTTTAACCCTCCAAGCTAATTATGCGGGTTCTATTTCCATGAAATGCTACCTGCTATTCTAGAAAACAATGGAATTCAAAATTTTTTTCTATGTTGATCACGAAAACTCGTGATCAACATAGAAAAAAAAAGAGAGAAAGAGCGTCCATCGTCTAATGGATAGGACAGAGGTCTTCTAAACCTTAAATATAGGTTCAAATCCTATTGGACGCATTATTTTTTTAATTGAAGAACAAAAAGTTCAATTTGTTCTTTAATAGCTTCTCTTAACATCGTTTCTGCTTCTTCGGTTAATGTCTTAGTTGTACGTATAATTTCTCCGAATTGAGGTTTACTATTTTTTAAATACTCTCGTAATTGATCTAGAAATTTTTTAACAAATTGAACTTCGAATCGATCTAGATATCCATTTGTCCCAATAAAAATAGTAGCTATTTGCTCTTCAACACTTAAAGGGGCTGCTTGAGGTTGTTTGAGTAGCTCGCGTAACCGTTGACCTCTTGCTAATTGATCTTGAGTACCTTTATCAAGATCAGAAGCGAATTGGGCAAAGGCTTCTAACTCTGCAAATTGAGCTAACTCTAATTTCAATTTTCCGGCTACTTGCTTCATTGCTTTTATCTGAGCCGCGGATCCGACTCTAGATACAGAAAGACCTACATTAATGGCAGGGCGTATCCCTGCATTGAAGAGATCGGCAGACAAAAAAATTTGTCCATCAGTAATAGAAATTACATTAGTAGGAATATACGCTGAAACGTCTCCAGCTTGTGTTTCTACTATAGGTAGAGCAGTAAGACTTCCTTCACCCAACTGATTATTTAATTTAGCTGCTCGTTCAAGTAAGCGCGAATGTAAAAAGAAAACATCTCCAGGGTAAGCTTCCCGGCCAGGTGGTCTTCTTAATAGAAGAGACATTTGTCGATAAGCTTGTGCTTGTTTAGATAAATCATCATAAATTATTAAAGTATGTTGCTTTTTATACATGAAATATTCAGCTAAAGCTGCTCCTGTATAAGGAGCAAGATATTGTAGTGTAGCAGGCGAATCTGCAGGTTCGGATACAACAATAGTATATTCTATTGAGCTACGTTCTCGTAATGTTTTAACTACCTGAGCTACAGAAGAAGCCTTTTGACCAATTGCTACATAGACACATATAACATTTTGTCCTTTTTGGTTAAGAATAGTATCTGTAGCTACGGCTGTCTTACCAGTCTGTCTGTCGCCAATAATTAATTCTCGTTGACCTCGTCCTATAGGAATCATAGAATCAATAGCAATAAGTCCTGTTTGAAGAGGTTCATAGACGGACCGGCGCGAGATAATACCCGGAGCAGGAGATTCAATCAGTCGGACTTCCGAAGCAGAAATTGGACCTCTGCCGTCAATAGGTTGGGCTAAAGCGTCTACAATACGACCTAAAAAAGCATCACTTACTGGTATCTGCGCAATTTTACCTGTTGCTTTCACGGAACTTCCTTCTTTAATTGTCAAACCATCCCCCATTAAAACAACTCCAACATTATTAGTCTCTAAATTTAGAGCAATACCGATTGTACCATCTTCAAATTCGACCAATTCCCCTGCCATTACTTCACAAAGACCATGAATACGAGCAATACCGTCTCCTACTTGAAGTACAATGCCCATATTAATCACTTGGACTTCGTTATTATATTGCTCGATTTGGTCACGTATAAGACTACTAATTTCGTCAGGCCGAATAGTTATCATGACTCCTCCTAATATATCTGTTTTGAAAAAAAGGAAAACCTATCTAGTCAAAAATTCTTTTCATGTCTTTAAGCTGATCAATATTATAGTCGATAATATATAAATGCAATTCGTTATTCAAGCAGTTAGTTAAAGTTATTAAAGCGTTTCGTAAAGCTTGACAAGAAACTTGTTGTCTTACCTGATCAATTACTATTTGTTGTTCAAAGCAAACAGTTTCATTTTTAGAATCTTCCAGTTGTTTTAAATTTGCTGAAGCAGCTTTAATGAGATTTTCTTTTTCTTCTTCAATTTGTAGGTATCCGTTTTTTCGAATTTCATTTACTCTTTTTTCAACATCTCGTAACCGAGCTCGAGCCTTCTCAAGTTGATCGGCAGCTCCGTTACATAAATCTTCTGAATTTTGAATAGTTTGACAAATCTTGAGTTTACGATTATCTAATAGATTACTTAATGAAAGTAGATCATCTCTTCTTTAATCCCCGAAATTTGAATAAATAATCTCTTCCCAAACCGAACATGAAATTTTCATTTCATTCGGCTCTCTTGCTCAGTTTCCGGTACCAAGCCTGCCTTTCTGCTTAAGAGGTATGAAACATCTTTTAACTATGAAGACTCTTTTGTCAAGGGGGAATTTTTTTCTTTTTGTTTGACAAAGTTGTTTTTTTCCTTTGAATAATATCTCTTTTGTGTAGGTTGTTAGTTCAATTTCGCATAAATTGGGAGATCCCGATTCTTTTACTGTTTCCAGAGATATGAATATTATCTATCTAGTGGAGTAATCTCCAACTATGTCCTTTAACACAACACTAGACACAGTGGTGGAAAGAATACACCCTGTTCTATTCAATTTGGACTTTAAGCAGTTCTGCTTTAACCATTCAACGAACATTCTCCGTACTCATTAATTACGAAATGCGGTAGTACTTCTCTAGTCCCCGTATAGAAGTAATTCGTTGAGATTATGCACTTTTGTATCTTATTGAAAGTGCAGCTGATTCATCTCAGCTATATTATTCAAAACTACAACTCGCACACACTCCCTTTCCAAAAAATATGAGTATGCCAAACACTACACTTAAATTGATTATATTTGTTTCCAAAATATTAGTATTTAATCCAAAGCCTTCAGCTAAGGGCCAATAGCTTAAATAAACGAAAGAATCAATTACTTTTTTCATATGGTCTCCCCTTATAGATAAAAATTTTGCAAAATCAAAAATTCCGTCATTCCAACACCTTTTGTACTTAGTTTTATTAATTTAGAAAAGTTTATAAATAAACAGCTCAATTTTTGGTATTTATGATCTCATTACTTATTCAGAGAGTAACAGTAGAAAACTTTTGTTTCGAGGCAGCCCCTCCAGGACAAGTAATTCCGTAGAGGGGAAGATTGAATTCTCAAACAAAAGGATTAGCAAATAGCAGTGCTAAAGCAACAACTAACCCATAAATAGTTAAAGCTTCCATAAATGCTAAACTTAACAATAATGTACCTCGTATTTTACCTTCTGCTTCAGGTTGTCTCGCAATACCCTCTAGAGCTTGACCGGCAGCAGTCCCTTGGCCAACACCCGGCCCAATAGAAGCAAGTCCGACGGCTAACCCAGCAGCAATAACAGAAGCGGCAGAAATCATAGGATTCATAATAATCTCCTTTTACTTAAAAAAATGTATTGAATAGTTGATAATACTAAAAACCTAGTTAGTATACTTTTTTTCAGCTTAGTCCATTGAATATTTTATTAAGATTGGATTCCTATAAATGATTTAATCATGATTTTCTAAGGATTCACCTATATAAGCTGCAGCGAGAGTCGCAAAAATGAGAGCCTGAATTCCGCTTGTGAATAATCCTAGAAACATTACAGGTATAGGAACAACTAAAGGAACTAGAGAAACAAGAACGGCGACTACTAATTCATCTGCCAAAATATTTCCAAAAAGTCGAAAACTAAGTGATAAAGGCTTGGTAAAATCTTCTAAGATATTAATTGGTAACAATATTGGAGTTGGTTGAATATATTTACCAAAAAAACTTAATCCTTTTTTTGAAAGACCCGCATAGAAATAGGCTACTGACGTAAGTAAAGCTAAAGCAACTGTAGTATTAATGTCATTTGTAGGTGCAGCCAATTCGCCGTGCGGTATTTGAAAAATACCCCAAGGAACAAGAGCACCGGACCAGTTAGAAACAAAGATAAAAAAAAATAAGCTTCCAATAAAAGGAAGCCAAGAAACATAATGTTCCTCGCCAATTTGAGTTCTGGTCAAATCTCGAAGAAATTCAAGAATGTATTCAGCAAAATTTTGTTTTCCGGTTGGAATAGTTTGCGGATCTCGAATAGTTATAATAGCGAAACCTAGTAAAATAGCAATAACAAACCAAGAAGTTATAAGTACTTGTCCATGAGCTTGAAACCCGCCTATTTGCCAATACAAGTGTTGGCCTACCTCTACACCAGAAATTTCTCCAAAATGATTGAAATTATTTAGTATACTAATACTATTTTGCAATATGTTCATATTATCCTTTTTCAAAAAAATCACTTATTTTTTTCTGAAGGAATGATTTCTGAATTTTCACTAAAAAAAAAAAAAAAATGAAGAGCGAGCTTTGCGCTTACTTCGAAAAATGATTTGACTAATTATTATAACCAGAAGAAACAGCTGACATTAATTTGTTCAGAATTAATCCAACGGATCCACGGGCATCATCATTGGCTGGAATTGGAATATCTACGAAATCTGGATCACAATTAGTATCAACTAAACTAATTGTGGGAATGCCCAGCGCTCTGCATTCTCTAACAGCAGTAGATTCCTTTTGTTGATCAACGATTATTACAATATCAGGTAACTTTTTCATATAGAAAATTCCTTCTAAATACTGTTGTAGAAGTTCTAATTGCTTTTCAATAAGTGCAATTTCTTTTTTCGTACGTCTTCGATGGAACAGTCCCGACTTATATTTTTGTTTCAAATTTCTAAACCTCTCAAGTTTTTCTTTTGTGGTAGACCAATTCGTTAACAAGCCACCCTGCCATTTGTAGTTGATATAATGACATCCAGTTTTTTTGGCAGTTGATGCTATTAAATCAGCTGCATACCCTTTCGTGCCAACTAGAAGGAATTCCTTTCGTTTTCTCGCGGCATCCATTAAAAGATCGCAAGCTTCAGATAAAAAAAGAATTGTTCGAACTAGATTGATAATATGTAAATTTCCACGTTCAGTCAAAATATAACAACGCATTTTCGGATTCAACTCATTTTTTTGATGTCCGAGATGAACTGCTACTTTTATCATATCTTTGAAAACATTCTTTTTAGAAACACGCCTTTTTTTTTTGAAAACGTTTGTCATGTTTTGCTTTTCTCTTCTCTAAAAGAATTTCCATTCCTACGGAATCTATGACTTTTCTAAATTTTTAGTTTTCTATTCTTTTTTTAGAATAGAAAAAAAAAAAAACGAAGATTTTTTTGTTTAGTTTCGCTTTTTGAAACCTTTTGATTTTTTTTTTTCCATTTTCCAGTACCGGCGGGTATTTTACTACTGAGAATCAAATTTTCCTTCAGTCCTTTCAACCAATCAATCCGACCTTGAAAAGCAGCTTTAGCTAAAACTCGAGTAGTTTCCTGAAAACTGGCCTCCGATATAAAACTTGTAGTTTCAAAAGATGATTTTGTTATCCCCAAAATTTTTGTTTGATAGTGGATTACCTCGTCGAAAGCCCGATCTAGTTTTTGTGCTCGCGAAAAGAAAACGAGCTCTCCTGGTAAAAAAACATTAAGCATTACGTCCTTAGACACAAGTACTCTTGAGGTCATTTGCTGTATAATAAGCTCTAAGTGTTTCTCACATATATGTACTCCTTGAGATTGATAAACTTTTTGTATTTGATTGACTAAATGAATTTGACCTTGCGTCAAAGTTATTTTAGTACTTATGACTAAACCCCAAAAACTTCCAAGAGTTATTGTCATATCTTGGTTCCATTTTCGAAAGCTATTTTCTAAACTTTGTACTACAGGATTTTTTGAATGTGCCTCTAAAAATTGTTCCACTTTTGGAAGACCTCGTGTTATATCACTAGATTGAAATCTTTCATACAAATAGGTTATTAACGAATTTCCTTGGTTAATCATTTCTGCGTAATTACCATGAATAGTAGATTTTGGAGTAGCCAAGTAGGGTTTAGCTAATCGCACTATTAAAGATTTTTCACGAATAACGATAATTTGTCCCGATTCTGAAAATGATTCATTTCTTGATATAGCAAATTTTTGCCAAAGCAATTGGCCAAGATTTTTTATTGGGAATTTTTGCTCACAGTTCTTTTTTGAATTTGAAAAAAAAGTAATTCTTTTTGTTGGAGATTCCCAAAATTTGCTATTTTCGTCCATAATATAACATTTAGGGGCTTCGAAAACTTTTAAATAGTTGTAAAGACTCTTAAACAATCTTTTCTTACAATTTAGAAAAACTTTATGAATACGATATAAATGCCCTAAAAAACTTACTTCTTCAAATTCGTTTATGATATCTAAAGTTTGTAATAGTTTTATTTGAAAATAATCAGATGTTGCTAGAATAATCCAAGACAAACTTTTGTCTTCCTTAGATAATGAACGAAAAGTTGCTGTATACTTTTTGCTGGAAGATAAAAGTTTAGCTTGATGAAAAAATATTACTAAATTTTTTAGATTGTGTTTTTGATTTATCGGAGTCAAACTAAGTTCAATCATGTCGATAATAATCTTCTTTGTTCGTATGGACGTAATACATGTATAAGCCCTAGGTTCCCTAGGTTTTATCGATTTGTTTTCCCAAATCAAAATTAAACAATTCCAAATCAGATGAACATTCGTTTTGAGATTTTTGATTTCATGGAAAAAATTGTTCTCTTTTATATGTAACTTGTTTTCTTCTCTAAAAAGATCTGTACAAAAGCGTACTTTTGATGAATTCTTAGGTTTTTGATATTCTAGGGTGGTTTGTAGTAATACAAATGATTTTTTCTTGTAAGCCCTTTTTTTTTGAAAATAGTTCCTTTCTAATTGCAATTCTTTAAAAATATTTTTTTGTTTGCGTCTAAATATGTGTAAAGATTTTTTGATCTTTCTATAGCTATAAAAATAGATGTTTATGGATAATATTTTCGCAAAAATAGTTGGTTTTTTTTTGTGAAATTGGACTAGTCCAAAAACTTGTTTTTTTTTATTACCGATTTTTTGTGTGTCTACTCGACAAAAAATATGATCAAGCAAGAAAAATTTGTTAGACGAATAAATACATTCTAGAAATTCTGAGTTCACAATCTTATATTGAGAATTGTTCCATATATAGAAACTTGTATTTCTATTCAAAAGACCGTTTCGGGAAATTTTTAGAATACAATTAGGAAAAAGTAGTCTATGTTCCTTTTTTTGTCTTTTTGAAACAGTAAGCAATGGAACCAGAATGCGATTTTTTTGTTTCTTTCCTTTAATATTGCAATCAAAATTATCCAAAAATTTTGGAATAGAGATAAAAAATTTATTTTGAATGAATTTTTCTTCGGAACGATAAAAGGACAAATTTTGTAGTAAATTGTCTACAGAAGAGTCGAAATCATTTTGCTGTTTGGTAATCAGCAAGGGAATAGTTACTTGATCTTGATCTTTAGGAAACGGAAAAGCTAGTCTTGGTTTGCATATAGTTCCTGATAATATCCATAAATGACCCGCTTCAAGTGTACAATGAACATTACCTTGGACATTTTTTGGTTCATGCCATAGAAGAGTACTCCAGTGCATTTCTCCGTTTAATTCTGAATATATATATTTAATAACTTTTTCCTTTAAAAAAGAAATTTTAGTATGAATTTCAGCAATAAGTTGTTCCGATTCTACATTTTGGTAATTTTGAACAAAAATCCAACTTTTTGTTGGAATAATCGAATAATCCAACTTATCACCACTATCCTTTATAATTAAAAATAAACTTTTAGAACAAATATAAGCAGGATGCCCATAATATGTACGAATAGGATAAACTAACTTTGGATTGAATTGAATCCTTCCGTTGAAAGGCGCTCGTATAGTTCCTGCGATATTACCTGTAAAAACTCCTCCGGTATGAAAAGTCCTTAATGTTAATTGAGTTCCCGGTTCCCCGATAGATTGACCGGCAATAATACCTACTGCTTCTCCCAATTCGATCAAGTTATTGTGACTAAGACTTTGACCATAACATAATTGACAAATCCAAGATAGACTTTTGCAAGTAAAAGGACTTCGTATAGATATTGATTGGACCGAAAGACTGACGAATTGCTTAAAAAGTCCAGCACTAATTTCTTGATTGCGCGTAGCAACACATCTTTTATTTATATATACATGATCTGCTAATACACGCCCCATTATCTTGTTCAAAAAATTGATTTTTCCGATCTTTGTATGGGGACTATAAAAAATACCTTGAGTACTACCACAATCAATTTTACGTACAACTATATGTTGTACGACTTCAACAAGTCTACGTGTAATATAGCCAGCATCCGCTGTTCGTATAGCAGTATCCACAACTCCTTTACGAGCTCCATAGGAGGAAATTATATATTCTGTTAAAGAGAGCCCTTCCTGGAAATTGCCCTGAATGGGTAGATCCACGATTTTTCCTTGGGGATCTGACATTAACCCTCGCATACCTAGTAATTGGTGAACTTGAGATTTATTTCCCCGAGCTCCCGAGAAAGACATCATATAGACTGGATTCAAAGGTTCTATTATATGAAATTTAGGGTGCATTTCTTCTTTCAAAAATTCACTTGTAGTATGCCATCTTTCCATTAATTGACGTAATGTTTCGACTGTATGCAAATTGCCGAGAATATTTTGCTTTTCCGAATAAAAAGCTTGTTGGTCTTCTTCTTTAACAAGCCATCCTTTCGATGGCACTGCTAAAAGATCATCAATTGCTAATGAAAAAGATGCTTCAGTAGCTTGGTGAAACCCCAAAAATTTCAATTGATCCAAAATATGCGATGTACATGTCATTCCCAAGAGATCAATTAATTTTTGAATAAGCTCTTTCATGGCAGTTATATCCATCACTTTATTATAAAAATGAACTTGGTTTTTTTGTTTCATAACAAGAAACCTCCGCAATTATCTAATTCAGCAAAGTATTCCAGTCCTCAAATAAAAGACCTCCTTGATCTCTCTGTACACATAAAAGATAAGAGATTTAGAAAGCGGGCGTCGTTTGAGAGGATTCAAAAAGCTTTGAGGTTGTTTTTATAGCATTTTTGATTTCTCGATTGAAAAGAACACGACCTACGGTCGTTCGAATATATATACAAATAATTTGTTCTATTCGATCGTTTTGAGTCACATAATGTTCATAAATTTGCTGAGATAAGCCCTTAGGGTGATATTGAATTTCAATAGGGACTTCTCGGGCTGTTGGGGTAAGAATACTTCCATTTGCTACTTTCCATTTCAACCATAAAGGGTTGTTTAATTGGACTTGTTTTTTTTGAAATGCTATGAACACATGATTAAAACTTAAGAAATAAGTATTCTTTTTTCTAAAAAAAATGATCTCTTTTGATTGAAATGGGTGATATCTTATTTCGTAAATATCTTGTGGTTTTTCAACAGTTAATATATAAAGTCCAAGAAGCATATCTTGTGTTGGTATTGTAATAGGACTTCCATGACTTGTAGATAAAATATTTGTATAAGAAAACATAAGTAAACGGGCTTCTACAATAGCTTCTGGAGATAAAGGTACATGAACAGCCATTTGGTCTCCGTCAAAGTCTGCATTAAATCCCGTACAAACTAATGGATGTAAACGAATGGCATGCTCTTTTACTAGAATTGGTTGAAACGCTAATATTCCAAATTTGTGGAGAGTAGGTGCTCGATTTAACAATACAGGGTGCCCCAGCATTACTTTTTTAAGTATTTTCCAAACAATGTTTTTCCGTTTTTGAATCAAATTTTTAGCAGCTCTCAGATTGGAAGCAAAACCTCGTCCAATAAGACTACGAATTAAAAAAGGTTGAAAAAGCTTGATTGCCATTTCTCGAGGTAACCCACATTGATGCAATGCCAGAGAAGGACCCACTATAATAACGGATCGACCTGAATAATCTACTCGTTTTCCAAGTAAATTTGTACGAAATCTTCCTTCTTTACCCGCAATCACATCTGAAAATGACTTATATGGTCTATTATGAAAATTTCTCGGTTGTCCGACGGTTCTGTCATTGTCTAGAAGTGCATCTACGGCTTCTTGGAGTAATCGTTTTTGAAGAGTCAAGAAATCTCCTGTTGAATAAAAGGGACCGCCTTGCATTTCGAAACTAGTTTGAAGATTCTTATTCCGAATAAGAACTTTTTGATAAAGTTTATTCAAATCTGACTCCACAACCATTTGTTGACCCAAAGCAAAAATAGGTCTTAATTCGGGGGGAAGAACTGGTAATAAACATAGAACCATCCATTCTGGTTGGATTTTTGCTTGGATCAAATATTTAGCAAATTTTATGCGTCTGCTCAAAAAATGGTTTCTTTGTTGTATTTTGTTTTTACCTCTTTGAATTTTGTAATTTTTTAAGAGCTTTTTCCATTCAATATATGACTGATCCAGAAGAATACGAAGATCCAAACCAGTTAATTGTTTCTGTATAGCATTTCCACCAATAGCTATTTCTCTTTCTTGAAATTCGACAAAATTCCAACCAGAAATATAAGGAACAATAAAATCCATCCACGATGGAATGTCTTCATGTTGTAATAGACCCCGGAATCGTGATATAGTAGGTCTATTAGTTGTGGGCCTAGCAAGAAAAATATTTGGATAGATTATCTATCTCCCTCTAGAATCGGACGTGAAAGTTATCTTTTCATACGACTCAAGTCACTCTAAAAAGTTTTGGTAAAAAACTTCTCTTTAGCTTGGATAAGCAAAAGAAAACTATCCAAAAAAGTACCCATTGCTCACGTTCTAAAATTAGCAAAATTTAAAAATAGAATTATTGAGTAGTCTTTTCCCAATAGTTTTTTTCGAAAAAAAAAAATTTTTAGACTTGGGGTTTACTTGTCTGTTGTTCGTTTTTTTTTTGAACTTAATCTTTTAGGTCTCTGTCCCACTTCGATGGTTAGAATACTTATGAAAAGTTATATGCAACGATTCTATTTCTATAACCATAGCTAGCGTCTATTTTAGAGAGGAAACTGATTCAACTTAAAGAGACTAATCCCTAAAAAAAATATTTTACCGAAGCCAAAAAGCAGATAAAACCTTGGACTAATTTCTATTTCTCACTATTTTCTAAGCTTCATGGTATTCATTCTGAGGAAGACATGTCAGAATTGAGAGCATTCTAATGATAGCTAGAATGACAGTTTGGTCTGTATAGTCGGAACTTAGGATCAAGTCACACGTTGCAGTATACTAGGTCTTTTATTTCGGAATTTTTTTTCCCAATTAACATCGCGATATAACTAGGGATGCGTTTGAAATACCAGATATGAGTTACTGGACATACTAATTGAATGTACCCCATTCGGTATCTTCGAACTCGAGAGTCTATAAGTTCAACTCCACAATGTTCACAAATGGAAGTTTTTTTCTTTTTCCGATCTCCAAAGGGGAAGCCTTTCTTTTCTTCTCCAGGCTTTTTTTCACAAGCACAAACTCCATTTTTCACGGGTCCAAAAATCCGTTCACAAAATAATCCGTTTCTTTTTGGTTTATTTGTTACTAAGTCGATAGTCCTTGGATTGAGTACTTGTCCAACCTTTTCTCCATTGGGTAAAGTTTTTTCACACCAAGCACGAATCTGTTCAGGCGAAACTAATGTAATTCTCAGTTTTTGATGTTTTTTCTTTGAGTCAATCATAAGCAATTTGATTGAAATTGAATTTATTTTCTATCTGAAAGTTTTTTTCTGATATAATAGTATGATTCAATTCTAAAGCTAAAGATCGTAATTCTCGAATAAGCACGCGAAAGGACTCCGTAGCAGTTTCAGCTTTAGGTACTGAATGCCCATCTAATATGGATCTAAGTATTTTAGTACGAGTTTTTAGATGGTCAGATTTGACAGTAAGCATCTCTTGTAAAATAGAAGCAACACCAAAACTTTCTAAAGCCCAAACTTCCATTTCTCCAAGTCGTTGACCTCCTCCTTTTGATTTTCCTTGTACAGGTTGTTGTGTTATCCTTGCATAACTTCCGGTGGAACGGGCGTGCATTTTATCATAAACTTGATGAATTAATTTCATCATATAAGCTTTTCCTACGGTTACAGGTTGTTCCAAAATTTCCCCTGTTTTTCCATCAAAAATCTTGGTTTTTCCAAGATGTTCCAGTTCGAAAACCCATGGATTCACTGTTTGTTCACTAGCTTTGTGAAGTTCATTAAAAACTAATTTTCTAGAAGCTTCTTGCTCATATCTTTCGTCAAAGGGTGGTATTCTATACTGTTTGTTCATTAAGGTTCCTGCTAAACCAAGTAAACATTCAAAAATTTGTCCTACATTCATCCGAGAAGGTACTCCCAAAGGGTTTAATATCATATCTACAGGTTTCCCGTTTTGTAAAAACGGCATTTCTTGCCTAGACAAAACTTTGGAAATAATTCCTTTATTACCGTGCCTTCCGGCGACTTTGTCGCCTACTTGTATTTTACGTTTTTGTAAAATATATACATGCACTTTTTCTGAATCATTCTCCCCAGGGTCAGTTTGATCATTTTTTTCAAAATCATCTTCTATATCATCATCTTCGTGATGGCTTTTTCTTAAATTATCTTGCCATAATGTTTGAAGTTTGATCCAATTTACATCAATAACTCGACCTTTGCCATTTGCTTTTAGACAAGTTTCTTTTGTCCGAGGAGTACAAAAAAGATCTTGTAATAATCTTAGTTCTGGAAAACGCAAGACTTCCTGGGAGGAACGAGGTTTTAATTTGCCCACTAAAACATCACCCGGTTGTATCCAAGAACCTACCCTAACAATACCATTTTCATCCAAATGACGAAGTGAGTAAGCTTCGATTTGAGGTATTTCTTTTGTTAAAATCTCACACTCTGCCATATAAATCATAGTTTCATACCTTGTAATATGAAAAGAAGTAAAAATTTCTTCATAGATAAGACGTTCATTGATAAGGATTGCGTCTTCAAAATTGTATCCTTGCCATGGCATATACGCTACTAATATATTTTTTCCTAAGCAGAGCTCCCCTCCTATTGTGGTCGAACCATCTGCCATAAATTGCCCTCTTTTCACATAGTTACCCTGATTTACTTGAGGTTTTTGATGAATCAAAATATTGCTATTAGAGCGTTGATATATCTCTAAAATTGTTTCTATTGTTTTTCTGTTCAGGGATGACACAATAGTCTTCGAATCAAAATATTCGATTCTTCCTTCTTGAATACTTGTTGCTAAAATTCTTGAATCGAGTGCTACTTGGCCTTCTAGGCCAGTTCCAACAATGCATTTTTCTGGTTGAAGTAATGGGACAGCTTGACGCTGCATATTTGAACCCATTAAAGCGCGAGTCGCATCATTGTGTTCTAGAAAAGGAATCAGAGAAACTCCAATGGAAAAATATTGTAAAGGCAAAATACTTCTGAAATGGATTTGTTCCCATGCAACAGATAGAAAATCTTGGCGATATTGAGTTGGAGTATTTTTCTTTTCTGGAAGTTTATGATCTACCGCCAACAAATTTTCTAAAGCTATTCGGTAATTTTTATCTTCATTTGGCAATAGATAAGAAACCATATGGTCTTCATTGGATTTTTTCGTTACATTATAGAATGGACTTTTTAAAAAACCAAAATCATCAACGTTTACGGAATTTGCAAGTGAGGCGATAAGCCCGGCATTCTGCCCTTCAGGAGTATTAATTGGACAAAAACGTCCATAATAACTAGGATGAATATCTCGTGCGCGAAAACTAGCAGTTCGCTCCGTTAAACCTCCAGGGCCTAAAAAGCTAACTTTTCTTCCATGAAGTATTTCTGCTAACGGATTCGTTTGCTCTAAAAATTGTGATAGGGGGTGTAACCCAAAAAAATGTTTCAAAGTTCTTGTTAATTGGGTGGAAATAAATGGAAACTCTGGGAACATTATTTGTTTATTCTGGGTATTTTCAAGTATTTCTATTGTTTGCATATTTTTTTGAATTAAAACTTTCACACGATTTAGAGCTAATCCAACTTCTTTTTTTAAGAAATCTGACACGGAACAGAAATGTCGATTTTGAAGGTGATCGATATTATCGATCGTACCCAAACCATAACTTACTTTAATCAGATAATCTACAATAGCTAATACATCTTGCGGTAATAAAAAAATTTCGTTATCAGGTATATCGAGGTTTAACTTTTGATTTAGATTTCGTCTACCAATTCTTCCTAATTCACATCTTTTTGAAATAAAGTTAGTCAATTTCTTATATAGAAACTCTGAAAAAGCAAAATCACTACTATCGCATTTCATGGATTCGAGTTCTTCATAAAAGGTAAGAATGGGGCCCCCCTTTCGTGAAAGTTTTTGTTTCATTTTTTCGTTCCAAATTAATTCCCAACCTTCAAATCCTGTTAGATTATAAGTATTATAAAGAACCTCTTCAATTTTTAGACCCATAGTGAATAAGAAAACTAAAATAGAAACTTTTTTCTTTCTGCTTATACGAACCCATAGTTTTTTTTTGATATCAATTTCGAATTTCAACCTTTCTCCACAATCAGAGATTAGAGTGCCAGTATATATATTTCCAGCTTTTTTTTGTTCTAAACTATAGTAGATACCGGGACTTCTTATTATTTGATTAACTACGACCCTATAATTTCCATTTATTACAAATGTTCCATGATCATTCATCAAAGGAATATCTCCGAGATATATCATTCTTTTCCTTTTCATTTGTTTCCAATAAATAAAAATTCCTGGTACATAAAATTTTGAAGAAAATGTAAAACGTTGATATACCGCATTCCTTTCTGTTGTTGGGGGTTCCATGATTTTATAATTTTTACCAAAAAAAAATTTGACTTCTTTTTCAGTATTAGAAATTTGTGGAAAATCAACTAGTTTTTCAAATATATCCTTTTCAATGAAACGGAAAAACCCTTTCATTTGTATTTGACTAAAATCGGGAATTGTAAACATAAACATTTTCTTTTTTTTTTTAATTCTTTTCTTTTATATAGAACTCATATAGAGAAAAACTGTTTTCTTTTTTTTTTTTTTATGGATTTGGCACTTAGAAAAAAGAGGTTTTATTTTGACTTGCATTGGTTTTTGTTTTAGACTATAGTAAACACACAAAATCAAGAATGAAACAAACATTATTTTACTAAAAATTGATGGGTTTGGCGGCATAGCCAAGTGGTAAGGCAGAGGACTGCAAATCCCTGATCCCCCAGTTCAAATCTGGGTGTCGCCTACTTTTTTGTGGTCAAGAAACTTTTTTAACTATTTTTTAACTATTATTTAATTGAAATCTCCGATCTTTTCTACTTTGCACAATTGTTATTAATTTTCTTATCATTAGTAATAAAAAAGGAAATTTTTTATATGGATATAACCGGTATTGCTTGGGCTGCTTTAATGGTAGTGTTTACCTTTTCGCTTTCACTTGTAGTATGGGGAAGAAGTGGACTCTAAAAAAGAATCTAATGCTTTTTAATACGGGTATATTAGTAGTAGTATCAATCTTTTTTTTGATACGACTACTAATATTTATAAACGAATTTGTAATCAATCAATTGTTTTCGCTGATTGTTTTTACATAAATGATGACTAGAAAAGCAGTAGGAATCGAAATAAAAAGTGCAACAGCAATAAGTGCTAGAATATTGACTTCCATAATCTAATTTTTTAGAATTGTTTTGAATTGAACTTTTTTGAAATCTGTAATTGTTTGAGAATGGACTTAATGGATTAATCCAACTATTTCTTCTTTTTTAAAAAATTTGCTTGTCAGAATGACATATTATACCGTAAAGTAGTTCTATATGCCCATAAGATTTTTGAAGATATAATCGTTTTGAAGATATTATGAAATTAGAAGAAAGGGCCTAAGGTTTCAAAAGTAAAAAAAAAATTGCTGCTACCTTGTCATGAAACAAGATATAGGCCGGATAAGGTCTAACATATTATTCTAACAAAAGAAAAATTTGTGAAATGGAAGGAAAAGGAATGCTTTTTATGTCCCGTTATTTAGGACCTCGGTTCAAAATCATACGCCGTCTTAAAACATTACCAGGACTTACGAGTAAAAGACCTAAATATAAAAAACGTGTTCACCGATCTTCTCGACCCTGGTGGAAAAAATCTCAATATCTCGTTTGTTTACAAGAAAAACAAAAAATTCGTTTTCATTATGGCTTAACAGAACGACAATTACGGCAATATGTTCATATTGCTAAAAATGCTCAGGGGTCAACAGGCCAGGTCTTACTTCAATTACTTGAAATGCGTTTAGATAATATTCTTTTTCGATTAGGTATAGCTCGTACTATTCCTGGAGCCAGGCAACTAGTTAATCATAGACATATTTTAGTCAATCATCATATAGTGGATATACCAAGTTATCGTTGTAAACCCCAAGATATTATAACTTTAAAAGGAAAAGATCCAGAAAGACTGAGAATTCGAATGAAAAAAAGTTGGGGTCAACTTTGGAAAAATAGAAATAGAGTACCACATTATTTGACCTTCAATTTGTCACAAAATAAAGGAATAGTTAATAAAATTATAGATACAAAAGATCTTCAATTAAAAATTAAAGAAATGCTAGTTATAGAATATTATTCTCGGCGGATTTAATCCAAAAAATGGGGTTTCGATCTTTTCCAAAAGAGAAAAAACGGGAAATGCGGAAAGAGAGGGATTTGAACCCTCGGTAGACATAAGTCTATATAGCATTTCCAATGCTACGTCTTGAACCACTCGACCATCTTTCCTCGGGTAATCTCCTCCCCATAAAAACTTATGGAATTGGAATTTCCTATTCTATTATTTTTGTAGTAAGCATTTCTATGTGATGAAACTCATTCCAAAAGGAACTGAAGCAAAAAAAAAAAAACAATTTGATCACTATGCCCAGATCTCAAAAAAATGAGAATTTTATAGATAAAACGTTCACGATATTAGCAGATATTATATTAAAAATAATTCCAACGGTTTTAACAGAAAAACAAGCCTTTGCTTACTACAGAGATGGTGTGATTTGATTTTTTGGCCTTTTTTTTTCTTTCGAATAAACCTTCGATGTAAGGCCAAAAAACTTATGTTTAGTGAAGGTGAGTCTTTGAAAAAGAGCAACTCCTTCTGTCCTGTATCCCGGATTAATGCGTCTTTGGATCTACATAGTAGAATATTAAGCAAAAGGATACGTATTGTATATACTGTATAATATAAATAAATGCATAAAGGAAAGACATTACATATAGGAATCGACCAATGAAAAGCTTCGTTAGATTTGATTTCACTTACTATTTTTTGTAGCCTTTAATGAGGGTTAATTCGAATGGTTGAGACAATCCAAAACCATCTTGTTTGTATTTCGGATACCAAAAGAACCATCGAATTTTGTTGAAGTGATTAAACCCTGTTTAAAAGTGCAAAGCAGTAAGAACAAACAAAGAGTAGAAGGTGTTGAAAAGACTCTTTCTGAAAAGGATGGCTAGATTTTGATTCAAAACATACTAGTCCCTTCTAATTTTTAGATGTTGCTTATTATGTAAAAGAAAGGAGGAGCCGTATGAGATGAGAATCTCAAGTACGGTTTTGAACCGGAGATTATTAAAAGTTGAATCAATAAGAACGACCGTAACGAATGTCAGCACAATCAGAAGGAGAATATGCAGAAGCTCTTCAAAATTATTATGAAGCAATGCGATTGGAAGTTGATCCTTATGACCGAAGTTATATATTATATAATATAGGACTTGTACATACTAGTAATGGGGAACATGCCAAGGCTTTGGAATATTATTTCCAGGCATTAGAACGAAATCCAACGTTACCACAAGCCTTTAATAATACAGCTTTGATCTGTCATTACGTGCGTCTATCTGTAGGATAGAATTAAGTTAGTTAAAAACAAACCAAAAGGCTTTCTACATATTGCCACTACTCTTAAATAACAACAGTTGGGCTGTATCAGCTGTAGCAAAAAAAAAAAAAACAAAAGGGTCCCCTACCCGGGTAGGATGCTAAAAAAGCTTATATTTGTTTCTATGGAGAAAGTAATTGAAACTATAAGGGGAAAAAGCACCATAAAGATCAATTTTGAATTTTTGGAGTTGATACAATTAGATCTGCTCATAAAGGGATTTACTTATGTAATAAAGTTTATTCTTTTTCTTTCATAAGTATTGCGCAGTGGTGTAGTATTAGGTCCTAAAGACGGCAAGTAAGTACTTTTCTAAGAAAGTACTTTTTTCAAATTCTATACGGAGATAGGTACCCCTCCCTCTCTCACACAAAGACTTTTTTTTGGAATTCACAAGGTGGTAGGAGAAAAGAGAAAACTAAAAATTTAGTAAAGTTTGAAACTCAGTTTAGTAACTTCTGGTCCTGCGATTAGTTTGAATAGATTTCCCCACTTTCGAGTGTTTTTTTTTTTTTTTCGTTAAAGGACTCAAGAGTTGATTGAGCCGTATGAGGAAGGAAACTCTCAAGTACGGTTCTAAGGAAAGGAAAATAATAACCTATTCTGACCGAGGAGAACAGGCTATTAACCAGGGAGATCCTGAAGCAGCAGAGGTTTGGTTTGATCAAGCTGCAGAATATTGGAAACAAGCTATACTATTAGCTCCAGCTAATTACATCGAAGCACAAAATTGGTTAAAAATTACAGGACGTTTTGATTGAATATTTTCAGAAAAGGAAAATCGATATTAAAGGAAAGTAAATGTATATGTTATCAATGGGATCTAGACTGTAAAGGGTAGGGGTTGGACCAATTATGTCCACCCCAGGCTTTGTAGAAACTATTTGATAGAATAGACTATATAATTCAAAATTTCAAAAGGCTTTTTTGAATCTGAATAGTCCATTAAGCGCCCCTTTCAATGTGTCATAATAAAAAACGAACACCCGCCCTAGTTCCATTTTCTTTTTCAAATCGTTCCAGTTCTAAATTCGAAAATAAACAAAGAATTGGTTTGAGATTTATCATTTACTAATTCCAGTTGGCGGGTCTCTTTTTTGTTTCATCCTAACAAAGGAGAACTCTATGATTATGCGTTCACCGGAATCAGAAGTTAAGATTATGGTGGAGAGAGATCCTATCAAAACTTCTTTTGAAAAATGGGCTAACCCCGGACATTTTTCAAGGACATTAGCAAAAGGGGATCCTGAAACTACTACTTGGATTTGGAACTTACATGCGGATGCTCATGATTTTGATAGTCATACCGAAGATTTAGAAGAAATTTCTCGCAAAATTTTTAGTGCTCATTTTGGTCAATTAGCGATCATCTTTATTTGGTTAAGTGGTATGTATTTCCATGGGGCTCGTTTTTCCAATTATGAAGCATGGCTCGCGGATCCCACTCATATAAAACCTAGTGCTCAAGTGGTTTGGCCTATAGTAGGCCAAGAAATTTTGAATGGGGACGTAGGTGGAGGTTTTAGAGGAATACAGATAACATCTGGATTCTTCCCAATTTGGAGAGCATCTGGAATAACAAGTGAATTACAACTTTACTGTACTGCAATTGGTGGATTGATCTTTGCAGCATTAATGCTGTTTGCTGGTTGGTTTCATTATCACAAAGCTGCTCCAAAATTATCTTGGTTCCAAGTAGAATCTATGTTAAATCACCATTTAGCAGGGTTATTAGGACTTGGTTCGCTATCTTGGGCAGGGCACCAAGTACACGTATCTTTACCTATTAACCAACTTCTAGATGCTGGAGTGGACCCTAAAGAGATACCACTGCCTCATGAATTTATTTTAAACCGCGACCTTTTAATTCAACTTTATCCTAGTTTTTCTAAAGGCTTGACTCCCTTTTTTACACTAAATTGGTCTGAATATTCCGAAATTTTAACGTTTCGGGGGGGTTTAAACCCAATAACAGGAGGATTGTGGTTGACTGATATTGTACACCATCATTTAGCTATTGCCGTTATTTTTCTGATAGCTGGCCATATGTATAAAACCAATTGGGGTATTGGGCATAGTATACAGGAAATTTTAGAAGCTCATAAGGGCCCATTTACAGGAGAGGGGCATAAAGGTCTTTATGAAATATTAACTACCTCATGGCATGCTCAATTAGCTCTTAATTTGGCTATATTAGGGTCTTTGACTATTGTTGTAGCTCATCATATGTATTCTATGCCCCCTTATCCTTATCTAGCCATTGACTATGGTACTCAACTTTCTTTATTCACACATCACATGTGGATTGGCGGGTTTGTCATCATTGGTGCCGCAGCACATGCGGCGATTTTTCTAGTTAGAGATTATGATTCAACTACTTCTTATAATAATTTATTCGATCGAGTTCTTCGACATCGTGATGCAATTATATCGCATCTAAACTGGACATGTATATTCTTAGGCTTTCATAGTTTTGGTCTATATATTCATAATGATACTATGAGTGCATTAGGGCGTCCTCAAGATATGTTTTCGGATACTGCTATACAATTACAACCAATATTTGCTCAATGGGTACAAAATACTCACGTAACAGCACCTAGGTTTACAGCTCCTGCTGCAACAGCAAGTACAAGTTTCACTTGGGGAGGCAATGATTTGGTAACAGTAGGTACTAAAGTAGCTTTGTTACCGATTCCTTTGGGAACTGCAGACTTTTTAGTTCACCACATTCATGCTTTTACAATTCATGTAACTGTATTAATCTTACTCAAAGGTGTTTTATTTGCGCGCAGTTCCCGTTTGATACCCGATAAAGCGAATCTTGGTTTTAGATTTCCTTGTGATGGACCTGGAAGAGGAGGAACCTGTCAAGTATCTGCATGGGATCATGTTTTTTTAGGTTTATTCTGGATGTACAATGCAATTTCTGTTGTTATATTTCATTTTAGTTGGAAAATGCAATCGGACGTTTGGGGTAATATAAGCACTCAGGGAGTAGTAACTCATATCACGGGGGGAAACTTTGCACAAAGTTCCGTTACAATTAATGGGTGGCTTCGTGATTTTCTATGGGCACAAGCTTCTCAAGTAATTCAATCTTATGGTTCTGCGTTATCCGCATATGGCCTTTTCTTTTTGGGTGCTCATTTTGTTTGGGCTTTTAGTTTAATGTTTTTATTTAGCGGTCGGGGGTATTGGCAAGAACTTATAGAATCAATTGTATGGGCCCATAACAAATTGAAAGTTGCTCCTGCTATCCAGCCTAGAGCCTTAAGCATTGTACAAGGGCGTGCTGTAGGAGTGGCTCATTATCTCCTGGGAGGAATTGTCACAACATGGTCGTTCTTCCTAGCAAGAATTATTGCAGTAGAATAATAGCGGATGTAACCATTATGATATCAAGATTTCCGAAGTTCAGTCAAGGTTTGTCCCAAGACCCGACTACTCGTCGTATTTGGTTTGGTATTGCAACTGCACATGACTTTGAGAGTCATGATGATATTACGGAAGAACAATTGTATCAACAAATATTTGCTTCCCATTTTGGTCAATTAGCTATAATCTTTCTATGGACTTCTGGAAATTTGTTCCATGTAGCTTGGCAAGGTAATTTTGAGTTTTGGATAAATGACCCTTTACATGTAAGACCTATTGCTCATGCTATTTGGGATCCTCATTTCGGTCAACCGGCTATAGAAGCTTTTACTCGAGGAAGCGCTCCTGGGCCGGTCAATATTGCTTATTCCGGTCTTTATCAATGGTGGTATACAGTTGGATTACGTACTAATGAAGATCTTTATACTGGAGCTCTTTTTTTAATATTTCTTTCTACTGTTTTTTTAATAGCAGGTAGATTTCATTTACAATCGAAACGGAAACCAAGTATCTCATGGTTCAAAAATGCGGAATCACGTCTTAATCATCATTTGTCAGGGCTTTTTGGAGTAAGTTCTTTAGCTTGGACAGGACATTTAGTTCATGTAGCTATTCCAGAATCAAGGGGGATCCATGTGCGATGGGTTAATTTTTTAAGTGTTTTACCATATCCTCAAGGGTTAGGTCCTCTTTTCTCGGGTCAGTGGAATTTGTATTCTCAAAATCCGGATTCTAATAGTCATTTATTTGGGACTTCGCAAGGGGCCGGAACTGCTATTCTAACTCTTCTTGGTGGATTTCATCCGCAAACTCAAAGTTTATGGTTGACTGATATAGCTCATCATCATTTAGCTATTGCCTTAATCTTTTTTCTCGCTGGTCATATGTATAGAACCAATTTTGGGATTGGACATAGTATAAAAGATATTTTAGAAGCTCATATGCCTCCGGGAGGAAAGTTAGGTCGCGGACATAAGAGTCTTTATAATACAATCAATAATTCTCTTCATTTTCAGTTAGGTCTTGCTTTAGCCTCTTTAGGGGTAATTACTTCTTTGGTAGCTCAACACATGTATTCTTTACCTGCTTATGCCTTTCTAGCACAAGACTTTACTACCCAAGCTGCCCTATATGCTCATCATCAATACATTGCTGGATTCATCATGACAGGGGCTTTTGCCCATGGGGCTATTTTTTTCATACGGGATTATAATCCGGAACAAAATCAGGATAATGTTTTGGCAAGGATGTTAGATCATAAAGAAGCAATAATTTCTCATCTAAGTTGGGTTAGTTTATTTCTTGGTTTTCATACGTTAGGGTTATATGTGCATAATGATGTTATGCTAGCTTTTGGTACTCCGGAAAAACAAATATTGATTGAACCTATTTTTGCTCAGTGGATACAATCTGCTCACGGTAAATCTTTATATGGATTTGACGTACTCTTAGCTTCAACAAAGGGACCAGCATTTGCTGCTGGAAAAAGTATATGGTTGCCGGGTTGGTTAAACGCTATTAATGATAAAAATAATTCACTATTCTTACCAATTGGTCCCGGCGATTTTTTGGTTCACCATGCTATTGCTTTAGGTTTGCATACAACTACATTAATTTTAGTAAAAGGTGCTTTAGATGCACGAGGTTCTAAACTAATGCCCGATAAAAGAGATTTTGGTTATAGTTTTCCTTGTGATGGTCCAGGACGAGGTGGTACCTGTGATATTTCAGCGTGGGATGCTTTTTATTTAGCAGTTTTCTGGATGTTGAATACTATTGGATGGGTTACTTTCTATTGGCATTGGAAGCATCTAACTTTATGGCAGGGGAATGTAGCACAATTTAATGAATCTTCTACTTATTTAATGGGATGGTTAAGAGATTATCTTTGGTTAAATTCTTCCCAACTTATTAATGGATACAACCCTGTTGGTATGAACAGTTTATCTGTCTGGGCATGGATGTTCTTATTTGGGCATCTTGTTTGGGCTACTGGATTTATGTTTCTGATCTCTTGGCGTGGATATTGGCAGGAGCTTATTGAAACTCTTGCGTGGGCTCATGAAAAAACGCCTTTAGCAAACCTAGTTCGATGGAAAGATAAACCTGTAGCTCTTTCTATTGTCCAAGCACGATTAGTTGGATTGTCTCACTTTTCTGTAGGGTATATATTTACTTATGCAGCCTTTTTAATTGCTTCAACTTCAGGTAAATTTGGTTAATTAACGAAACAACTCCTAAACAAAAAAAATTCAATTGAATGAAAATGAGTAATCACCCTTATCTTTAGAATCTGATCGATCTTTTATTTTTTTTATAGTTAGAAACTATGGCAAAAAAAAGTCTTATTGAAAGAGAAAAAAAACGTCAACGGTTAGAACAGAAATATCGTGCAATTCGCGAGTCTTTAAAGAAAAAGGAAGTCTTTTTTTTCTCACAGGAAAAAATTATTTGTAAAATCCAATCTTTACCACGTAATAGTGCACCAACACGTCTTCATCGTCGTTGTTTTTTGACTGGAAGGCCGAGAGGGTTTTATCGAGACTTTGGATTTTGTGGACATGTATTTCGTAAAATGGCTCATGCTTGTTTATTACCTGGTATAATCAAATCAAGTTGGTAGGCATAGTATAAAAAAGCGTCGAAGTATCTTCGACGCTTTTTTCTTTTCTAGGAGGTTTTTCTTTTATGGAAGGTAGACAATAGCGCGGAGTAGAGTAGCCTGGTAGCTCGCAAGGCTCATAACCTTGAGGTCACGGGTTCAAATCCCGTCTCCGCCAAGATGGTTATTTTGTGGGCGGATAGCGGGAATCGAACCCGCGTCTTCTCCTTGGCAAAGAGAAATTTTACCATTCAACCATATCCGCAAGGTATTAAGGAAACAAGACATATTATGTCTTAATAATATGTCTTATTCTTATTAATATGTTTTCTATATTGTTATTTTATATTACTATTTTTCAATCCGTTTAATTATTTTTTGCTTTTTACTTATTAAGTTTGTGAGTTATATAAAAGAATTTAGGACGCCTACAGAAATAACTAATCCAATCCATAATGAGACAGCAGAAAATAGAATATTTTTATTACCTGACCAACCTTCTGGGAAAGCGAAAGCGATAGGTACGCCTATAAGTAATAGAAAGGAAATTGCGATTAATGCAAACATAGTCAGTTGAAAAGCAATAGTCATAATTTTGATAAAATCCAACATAAACTATACCATTTGATCCTTATTTGATCGAATTAGAATGAAATCTAATATGTAAAAATTGCACCCCTTTTTTTTTTTTGAAATGAAATAAGATTTTTTTTCTAGAGAAGACTTTAGGAGAGATGGCCGAGTGGTTTATGGCTCCGGTCTTGAAAACCGGCATAGGTTACAAACTATCGGGGGTTCGAATCCCTCTCTCTCCTTTTGTTTGGAATAAAAGAAATTAAATTCAAAATTACCAAAAGAAAAAGAATGGTTATCCCATTCTTTTTCTTTTATGTTTGGGTTTAGTTTAGAGGGGTCATAAACAGGACAGGTTCTAAATCTCGGTCAATCCCCTTTTCAAAACCTGCTGCGGCTGCACGAGCTCTTCCCGCATGCCACAAATGACCTACAAAGAAAAAAAATCCTAGAACAAAATGCGAAGTAGCTAACCAGCTTCGGGGAGAAACAAAATTTACTGCATTTATTTCAGTAGCCACACCGCCTACTGAGTTTAAAGAACCTAAAGGAGCATGCGTCATATATTCGGCTGAACGCCGTTCTTGCCAAGGTTGTATATCTTTTTTTAATTTATTAAGGTCTAAACCATTAGGACCTCTAAGAGGTTCTAACCAAGGGGCCCGAAGATCCCAAAAACGCATAGTCTCCCCACCAAAAATAATTTCCCCAGTAGGGGAACGCATAAGATATTTACCCAATCCAGTTGGTCCTTGGGCAGATCCTACACTAGCTCCAAGACGTTGGTCTCTAACTAAGAAAGTAAAAGCTTGAGCTTGAGAAGCTTCTGGGCCAGTAGGCCCATAAAACTCGCTGGGATACGCTGTATTATTAAACCAAACGAAACAGCAAGCAATAAAACCAAACAAAGAAAGAGCCGCTAAGCTATATGATAGATAAGCTTCGCCAGACCAAACAAAAGCACGACGAGTCCATGCAAAAGGTTTAGTTAATATGTGCCAAATACCACCGAAGAAACAAATTGAACCCAACCAGAAATGTCCTCCAATTAAATCTTCCATATTGTTTACACTAACAATCCATCCTTCTCCTCCAAAAGGAGATTTCAGTAAATAACTAAAAATAGTATTGGGGTTAAGGGTCATATTTGTTATTTTTCTTACATCTCCACCACCCGGAGCCCAGGTATCATATATACCTCCAAAATAGAGAGCTTTTAGCACGAGAAGAAAAGAACCAGCACCGAGTAAGATGAGATGAATACCCAAAATGGTAGTCATTTTATTTCTATCCTTCCAAGCATAACCGAAAAAAGGAAAAGACTCTTCTAACGTTTCAGGACCTATAAGGGCGTGGTAAAGACCACCGAAGCCTAGAACGGCAGAAGAAATTATATGAAGTACTCCTGATACAAAAAAAGAAAAAGTGTCGACAACATCTCCACCAGGACCTACTCCCCACCCTAGAGTAGCGAGATGAGGAAGTAAAATTAACCCTTGTTCATACATAGGTTTTTCAGGTATAAAATGAGCCACCTCGAAAAGGTTCATAGCTCCGGCCCAGAACACAATTAGTCCAGCATGAGACACGTGAGCTCCAAGTAATTTACCAGATAAATTGATTAGTCTAGCATTACCGGCCCACCAAGCAAACCCTGTAGTTTCTTGATCACGACCAGCTAAAGTAAGAGTTCCATTAAAGAGCGTTTCCACGGGGTAAAACCTCCTCGGGGAATATAAGGTTTTCATGAGGCTGATCTTGAGCCGCCATCCAGGCTCGAATACCTTCATTCAGGAGGATATTTTTTGTATAGAAAGTCTCAAATTCAGGGTCTTCCGCTGCGCGGATTTCTTGGGAAACAAAGTCATAGGCACGTAAGTTTAGAGCTAAGCCTACAACTCCAATAGCACTCATCCATAAACCAGTTACAGGTACAAATAACATGAAAAAATGTAACCAACGTTTATTAGAAAAAGCAACTCCAAAAATCTGGGACCAAAAACGATTAGCCGTGACCATGGAATAAGTTTCTTCGGCTTGAGTCGGGTTAAATGCACGGAATGTGTTTGCCCCGTCTCCGTCTTCAAATAAAGTATTTTCTACAGTAGCACCGTGAATAGCACATAGCAGAGCAGCTCCTAAAACCCCGGCAACTCCCATCATGTGAAACGGGTTTAAGGTCCAATTATGAAAACCTTGGAAAAAAAGGATAAATCGGAAAATAGCAGCAACTCCAAAACTGGGAGCGAAAAACCAACCAGATTGACCTAAAGGATAGATTAAAAAAACTGAAACAAAAACAGCAATTGGAGCAGAAAATGCAATTGCATTATATGGTCGTAATTGTACAGATCTAGCAAGTTCAAATTGGCGTAACATGAAACCTATTAAACCGAAAGCACCATGCAGAGCTACGAAGGTCCATAGACCACCTAATTGACACCAACGCGTGAAATCCCCTTGTGCTTCAGGGCCCCATAATAGAAGAAGTGAATGTGCTAAACTATTCGCGGGAGTAGAAACTGCAGCTGTTAAAAAATTACAGCCTTCTAAATAGGAACTAGCTAGTCCGTGAGTATACCACGAAGTCACAAAGGTTGTACCAGTGAACCATCCACCCAAGGCGAAATAAGCACAAGGAAAAAGTAATAGACCAGACCAACCTATAAAAATGAACCGGTCTCTGCGTAGCCAATCATCCAGAGTATCCAAAAATGTTTTTTCCTCTTTGGAAAAGTTTCCAAGTGCTATAGTCATTATTATCCTCCTTTTTAAAACATTTTGTTCATTTTCTTTTTTTGATTTTTGATTGAATTTGAATATAAAGACAAAAGAATTAATGAGCAAAAATCGATAAAAATACTTATCTACTTTACCATTATAAGAAAAAACTAGAATTCAAAAGTAAAAATTAACAAGGGTTCTTAATTTTTAGGATATACTTATAATGAAGGCTAAAGTCCATTATCGGATTTGAACCGATGACTTACGCCTTACCATGGCTTTACTCTACCACTGAGTAAAAAGGGCTTCATTTTTTTGGCTGCAAGCAAGTAAACGACAAACAAAAGAACAAAAGAAAATTATAACCTATACAATATTTTTTGATTTATAAGGAATATCTCTTTGTTGTAGTGTAATTAAATAAAAATTTAATAAAATTAATCACTCAAAAATTTTGTTTATGAAATTAGCTTATTGGATGTATGCCGGTCCTGCTCATATTGGAACTTTACGAGTAGCTAATTCATTTAAAAATGTGCATGCTATTATGCATGCTCCTTTGGGAGATGATTATTTCAATGTAATGCGTTCTATGCTAGAGCGGGAAAGAAATTTTACTCCAGCGACAGCTAGTATTGTAGATCGTCGTGTTTTAGGACGTGGATCTCAAAAAAAAGTAGTAGATAATCTACTTCGGAAAGATAAAGAAGAAAATCCTGATTTGATTATATTGACACCTACGTGTACTTCAAGTATTTTACAAGAGGATTTACAAAATTTTGTAGATAGAGCATCTGTAATATCTGATTCAAATATTATTTTGGCGGATGTAGACCATTATCAAGTAAATGAAATTCAAGCAGCAGATAGGACTTTAGAGCAAGTTGTTCGCTTTTATTTATCGAAACAAAAAAAAGAAAAATTAGACCGATTTTTGACGGATGTCCCTTCTGTAAATATCATCGGTATTTTTACTTTGGGGTTTCATCATCAACATGACTGTCGTGAGTTAAAACGTTTATTTCAAGATCTCAATATACAGATAAATCAAGTAATCCCTGAAGGGGGGTCTGTCGAAGATTTGCAAAATTTACCAAAAGCTTGGTTAAATTTGGTGCCTTATCGTGAAATAGGGTTAATGACAGCTTTTTTTTTGAAAAAAGAATTTGGAATGCCTTATCTATCTATAACACCTATGGGTGTTATAGATAATGCCGAGTGTATCCGACGGATAGAAAAATCGGTGAATCCTTTTGCTTCAATTTTTGGGGAAAAGGGGGTAAATTATGAATCTTATATTGATAGACAAACTAGGTTTATTTCCCAAGCTGTTTGGTTTTCAAGATCTATTGATTGCCAAAATTTTACGGGGAAGCAAACTGTTGTTTTTGGTGATGCAACTCATGCTGCGTCTATTACCAAAATACTTGCTCGAGAAATGGGAATTCGCGTGAGTTGTACAGGTACATATTGTAAACATGATGCAGAGTGGTTTAAAGAGCAGGTCCAAGATTTTAGTAATGAAATATTGATCACAGAGGATCATGCTAAAGTAGGGAAAAAAATTGCTTGTGTAGAACCTTCCGCAATATTCGGTACTCAAATGGAACGTCATATTGGTAAACGGTTTGATATCTCCTGCGGCGTTATTTCTGCACCAGTTCATATACAAAATTTTCCTTTGGGATATCGTCCTTTTATGGGGTACGAAGGTACAAATCAAATAGCTGATTTGGTCTATAATTCTTTTGCGCTGGGTATGGAAGATCATCTTCTAGACATTTTTGGTGGTCATGATATGAAAGAAGTAATAACAAAATCTAACCCTATAGGTGGTTTAGACGTAATCTGGGATACTGAAAGTCAACTAGAACTACAAAAAATTCCTCGTTTTTTTAGGGACAAGGTAAAAAGAGAGACAGAAAAATTTGCTAAAATAAAGGGTGTAGTTAAGATTACAATTGAAGTCATGTACGCAACTAAGGAAACATTAACTGTAAGATAATTCGTTTTTTTTTTGCTTAATTTGACAAATAATCTACTACGGGCCTATCATTATTGTATACCTTAAGGTATACAATAATAAATATATTCTTTAGGGTTGCTAACTCAATGGTAGAGTACTCGGCTTTTAAGTGCGATTTAATCAAGTTTTTTACATTTTGAAATGAAGTAAAATTTTCGTCAATATTAATCAGTAATGATTATTTTAGTAAACTACGACTTATCCTAGAAAAAGGAAAAAAAAGCATGTCGCTTTTGGAAAAACTTCTTTTTTCAAAAAAGGTAAGATTTTCAATGAAATTGAAGTTCAATCACTTTGTAGTTAAAAAGTCTATGGAAAAGGGATAGCTTGAATAATGAAGAAACCTAGAAGAACGAGTTTCTGCTCTTCCTAGCGAAGAGAAAATGATTCCTCTTATTAAAAAGAAGTTAAAAGCTTTTTAGCAATCGATATGGGAAGGTTTTTCTCTGAAAAGGTCAGAGAATTTCATATCATAGAATCCTAAAGACTTTAAGATCGGTGTGTAAAAAAAATTAGTGTGCTGGCCTGAATTTCATGAGTCAGGAGAACGCCTGGTTGCTAAGATAAAATATTTGCGTCTTTTTTGTGTATGACGATTGAGATTCTTTCTTTTGAAAGTACTATTTGGTTTATTCGGTTCAAGCTAGATTGTACTATGTGTTATTTTATTTCTAAAAAGAAAGGTTTAGGAGGTTTTTTCTTGAAAAAAAATGAAAACATACGTTGGCAACAACATTTTTTATATCCCCTCTTATTCCATAACGATTTCTATGTTATAGATCCGAATCTGTTATTCAACTCAAGCCCTTCTTTCGAAAAAATAGAAAAATTACCTAATAGTTTCCGTTTTTTGAATGTAAAACGTTCAATTAAGCTGTTACATCAACAAAACTATCTTGTGTATAATACAAGAAGTTCTTGTTTTAATTTCATTGGAAAAACTTTTTTTTTCTGTTTTGATATTTTTGTTTCCACGTGGTGGAAACACTTTTTTGGTTTCAAAGTAACTTTCAAAGAAATAAATCAACAGGTCAATTTTCAATCAGTCTTTTCTCTATTTCTTTTTTTGGAAGAAGTCTTTATGTTTTCTCTTTCTTTTTCTAATATAAGAATACCTTCTTCGATTCATTCAGAGCTGTTAATTAGACGTTTCAAATTTTCGATTCAAGATGTTTCTTTTTTACATTTTTTAAGTTTTATACTTTTTTCAAAGCAATTTAAGTTTGTGAATAATTCTATTATTTTTCCAAAAGGAAGTGTGATTTTCTGTTTCTTTTTAGGGAATATTCTTCTTTCTATTTTCGAAGATTTTTTCACTCTTCGATGGAAAAGTTGTTTTCATGAAAAATCATTGTCTTATGGTCTTTTTTCAGAACAAAAGCATTTTCAACAAAAATGGAATTTTTTAACCCGAAAACCGAAAAAAAAAGACACGATAAGATTGCTAAAGGATTTTTTTTTTCACTATATAAGATATGGGGAAAAATTGATTTTGCTGGGAACTACTATTCTAGTCAAAAAATGTGAATTTTTTTTCTTAAATTTTTGGCAAACTTATCTTTTTGTTTTATCGGAACCCTCTAGTTTTTTTTTGAAACAAATTTCCAGTCAAAATATATTTTTTCTAGCTTATTACTTAGAATATCCAACAAACTCTTTTTTACTCCGACTAAATATCTTAGATTATTTTCTATCTACTGATTTTGTTAGCAGGGAATTAAATTCAAAACTTAGCGCTGTTTTTGTTATTCAATTTTTATCAAAAGAAGGATTATGTGATATAATGGGTAACCCGAAGAGTAAATTAGCATGGCTTAGTTTTACCGACAATTCTATTCTTGATAAATATGATCATTTTTGCAGAAATGTAGATTCTTTTTACAGTGGAGCAATAAATAAACGTTTTTTAGATCGTGTGAAGTATATACTTTTTCTCTCATGTATCAAAACTTTAGCCTGTAAGCATAAAAGTACGATACGTATAGTTCGAAAAGAATTAGGATTTGAACTACGTAAAATATTTGTGCGAAAACAAGTTGAATTCAAAAACAAAAAATTGCTATATTTCTGTTTTCATAAACAATTTAGAAAATTGCTATTTAAGATAGATTTAGTTACAGAACGACTTTGGTTTTTAGATATTTTGGAGGTAAATAATTTCACCAAGTTTTGGGTAAAACAGCAGAATGCTCTGGATTTTTTTTTTATTTTTGATCAAAATATTTGCTTTATGTTAGATCAATTTTTGTGATTTAATGAAATGCTTGTTTTGCCAGTAGATGTGAAATAGAAATAGAAAATACAGAGAGAAAGCCGTGTGCAATGAAAATTGCAAGCACGGTTTGGGAGGAGATTTTTGAATTTTCTTGAAATATTCAAAAAATTGAATGAAATGATCTACTTCATCCGACTAGTTCCGGGTTCGAATCCCGGGCAACCCATAAGGTATTCCCTTAGTTTTTTTATACTATATTTTTGATCATATTTTAGTTGACTTCAATATAGAAATTATTTTATACTGTTGAATAACAAGCCATGCTTGGGAGTCTCTGATTTTTATTTTAACTAAACTCCAAATTAATCAACCATGACTGCAATTTTAGAAAGACGCGAGAGTGCAAGTGCTTGGGGTCGTTTTTGTAACTGGATTACTAGTACTGAAAATCGTCTTTATATTGGATGGTTCGGTGTTTTAATGATTCCGACTTTGTTGACTGCAACTTCAGTTTTTATTATTGCTTTTATTGCAGCTCCGCCTGTAGATATTGATGGTATTAGAGAACCTGTTGCCGGTTCTCTTCTTTATGGAAACAATATAATTTCTGGTGCTATTATTCCTACCTCTGCAGCTATTGGTTTGCATTTTTATCCTATCTGGGAAGCAGCTTCTGTGGACGAATGGTTGTACAACGGCGGTCCTTATGAGTTAATTGTTCTTCATTTCTTACTTGGCGTAGCTTGTTACATGGGCCGTGAATGGGAACTTAGCTTTCGTTTAGGTATGCGACCTTGGATTGCTGTTGCATATTCAGCTCCTGTTGCGGCTGCTACTGCAGTTTTCTTGATTTATCCTATAGGCCAAGGAAGTTTTTCGGATGGTATGCCCTTAGGCATTTCTGGTACTTTCAACTTCATGATTGTATTCCAGGCAGAGCATAATATTCTTATGCATCCTTTTCATATGTTAGGCGTAGCTGGCGTTTTTGGTGGTTCTTTATTTAGTGCTATGCATGGTTCTTTGGTAACTTCTAGTTTAATAAGGGAAACCACAGAGAGTGAGTCTGCTAATGCAGGTTACAAATTTGGTCAGGAAGAAGAAACTTATAATATTGTCGCGGCTCACGGTTATTTTGGTCGATTGATTTTCCAATATGCTAGTTTTAATAATTCTCGTTCTTTACATTTCTTCTTAGCGGCTTGGCCCGTAGTAGGTATCTGGTTTACTGCTTTGGGTATTAGTACTATGGCGTTCAACTTGAATGGATTCAATTTCAATCAATCTGTAGTTGACAGTCAAGGTCGTGTTATTAATACTTGGGCTGATATAATTAATCGTGCTAATCTTGGTATGGAAGTTATGCATGAGCGCAATGCTCACAATTTTCCTCTTGATTTGGCATCAATGGAATTCAATTCTATAGATGGTTAA